AAATAAGTCCCTCCCTATGATTTATTAGTTAATAGCTCTTACAAGAACAAGGTCTACTCGACCTGGGTGTCGAACGTAAAGAATCCCTTTTGTATTATATTACAAAAAAATTTTGTACAAAATACTCATTTTGTAGCCTCTATTGTCAAAAAGGTTTTTCTTTCATTCAAGTTATATTGTATCATGTTTTGTATGTATGATGCAACCCAATTTCTTAGTTTGACCTGAGGACCTTTCGGCAATTCCAATTTATTCTATTATTAATAGTGAAATGTGGTAGATTTCTTCACTTTAGGCGAAGAATAAAAGAAAAAAAAATTGCAATAGCAGACAGCATGGGCATAGGTGGAAATGTGCCTAGTTATTGGCTCAGACAGTTAAAGACTTCCTTAGGATTCGAATCTATTTACTTACAATTTCGTAGATTCATTTTTTATCTCAATAAAATTGCATCAGCAGCCTCTAGTCGTGTTCTAGCTCTTTTGAGAGCCACATCAGCCTCGATTGCTTGTCTCTTGCCTTCAGCTCGCGCACGATCAGCTTTCGCTAGTCTAAAACTTTCCTGAGCCTCTTGAAGATCTATATCAATACCTCTTTCTGCATTATTTACCAATAATGTGATTTCATCATTGTCTATTTTGGCAAAACCACCCATCAAAGCCATAGTGGACCACTGGGCATTGAGTCGTATTTTCATGACTCCTATATCCAAAGCTGTTACAATTGCAATATGATTGGGTAATACACCCATTTGACCACTATTGGTAGTAATTATTATTTCTTGAACTTCTGAATCCCAAACAACTCGATTGGGAGTGAGTACACGAAGATTTAGGTTCATTTTTTTTTTTTTTTTTCTTTAAATTTATTTTAAGTTCATAGCCTTTGCGGTAGCTTCATCAATGTTACCTACCAAATAAAAAGACTGTTCGGGTAGACCATCTAATTCTCCGGAAAGGATCATTTGAAAACCTCTAATCGTCTCTATTAGACTCACATATTTACCGGGGGAACCGGTAAATACCTCTGCTACAAAAAAGGGTTGTGACAAAAACCGTTCAATTTTTCTTGCTCTTGCCACGATTAAACGATCGTCTTCTGATAATTCGTCTAATCCAAGAATAGCTATAATATCTTGAAGTTCCTTATAACGTTGCAAAGTTTGTTTAACTCCTTGCGCAGTTTCATAATGTTCTTCGCCTACGATCGAAGGTTGGAGCATAGTTGATGTGGAATCTAGCGGATCTACCGCTGGATAGATGCCCTTGGCAGCTAATCCTCTCGATAGTACAGTAGTAGCATCTAAATGTGCAAATGTTGTAGCAGGAGCGGGATCAGTCAAGTCATCTGCAGGTACATAAACTGCTTGAATGGAGGTTATAGATCCTTCTTTCGTAGAAGTTATTCTCTCTTGTAAAGAACCCATTTCCGTGCTAAGAGTTGGCTGATAACCCACTGCGGAAGGCATTCTGCCTAATAATGCGGATACCTCTGATCCTGCTTGGACAAAACGGAAGATATTGTCAATAAATAGAAGTACATCTTGTTTATTGACATCTCGGAAATATTCAGCCATAGTTAAAGCAGTTAAACCTACTCTCATACGAGCTCCTGGTGGTTCATTCATCTGACCATAAACCAGAGCTACTTTGGATTCGGATATATTTTGTTCATTAATGACTCCCGATTCTTTCATCTCCTTGTAAAGATCATTTCCTTCACGGGTACGTTCTCCTACTCCACCAAACACAGAAACCCCTCCATGAGCCTTAGCAATGTTGTTGATTAATTCCATAATCAAGACTGTTTTACCCACTCCAGCTCCCCCGAATAATCCAATTTTTCCCCCACGGCGATAAGGAGCTAAAAGATCCACCACTTTAATGCCTGTTTCAAAGATTGAAAATTTGGTGTCCAACTGTGTAAAGGCAGGAGCAGATCTATGAATAGGAGATGTTGTGAGAGCATCTACAGGACCTAAGTTATCCACGGGTTCCCCAAGAACATTAAAAATTCTCCCGAGAGTAGTTTCACCAACTGGAACACTAAGTGGCCCTCCTGTATCAATTACTTTCATTCCTCTCATCAAACCGTCTGTAGCACTCATAGCGACAGCTCTAACTTTATTATTTCCTAATAATTGTTGTACCTCACAAGTCACACTTATTGGTTGACCAGTTGTATCGTTATCTTTAACTATCAAAGAATTGTAAATTCTAGGCATACTACCTGGAGGGAAAGATACATCTAGTACTGGGCCGATGATCTGAGCAATACGTCCTGCCTTCTTTTCGACAAGTGCGGAAACCCCAAAAATAAAAGGATTGGTTCTCATAAATAATAAATAGGATATTGATTCCAATTGCTAATTGTTAGCAAAAAAAACCTAAAAAAGCACAAATGCTCTGTAATGAGTTGATCAGTCAATAATCATTTTGGAGTTCTAACTTCAATTTACTTAGTAATCTCTTTCTTTGTAAAGTTCAACTTCGATAATGATCTCAAAATGGATTCATTATCATTATTTAAAATGGAATGAATTTTTCTTTTTTACTAACGAATTTATTTTATTCAAAATAGAGTAAAACTTATTTGCTCCGATTGAGTAATAAATCGTAGCAAATAAGTTTTACCTACTATTGGATTTGAACCAATGACTCTCGCCGTATGAAAGCGATACTCTAACCACTGAGTTAAGTAGGTTCTTTATTAAGTCATACCTAAATTCTAGGCATAATTAGACATATAAACAATATGCCCTTAAGAATGATTAAATCAAATATCATCTTGACAGAAAGTGATCTATTTTATTAGTATATTTTTAAGACTAAACTGTGAAGGGCTATAGCTCAGCTAGGTAGAGCACCTCGTTTACACGTGCGCCAATGGTTTTCAGAAGAGTTTATTGGTTCATTCGGTTCATAAAATAGATTTTAGTCTTACTCTATGAATTAGGAGAACAATAGCATGACAAAGATGAAGTTCGTTCTATGATTCGAACTATAGATCTAGTTGATATGGTCAATCTCGGGGGCATTCAATGTCAGACATAATGAGTATAATACGTACGAGGATCTCAAAAAAACATTTCTTTTCGCTCTATGAACTTTGAGGTGTATGAAGTCTCATATTCTTATTTTGGGGTGAGAGAGACTCCATTTGGAGAATCTATGTCTAAGCATGACAGACCTACGTCAAGGGAATCTTTTGAAGCACTTTGGGATTGCTTCCGAAAAATTATTCGTTTCAAGCAAACGGAGCCATCTTATTATCTGTTCCGGAAAAGAATGGCAGACTAACTGATTTTTACATCAGTTAATGAAAGAGCCCAATGCAATAAAAATGCATGTTGGGTTCTTGGAACAGTTCAAATCATTTTGGTAATAAGAAATTTGATCTGTTCTACCGAGAAGGTCTACGGTTCGAGCCCGTATAGCCCTATACAATTAGAAAACTCTTCTATGTTTTCTCGCTCATATTGTCCCTACGATCCGATGCTAGTTTTAAATGAAAAAAAAAAAGCATCCAATTGATTTGCTATTTAAAGGAACTGACGACTTACACAGAAGATCATTAAAGAAAAAGTAAAGAGGAAATACGAAAATAAAAAAAAATTTGGAATTATTCATAATAGAATAAATAGTCTTTCGACTGCGATCCAGAGCAGACTCTTATTCTTCAATATCTCTGTTATAAAGAAGAACAGATCGGACATCGTGTCGAACTAAATATGGGCACATACATAATCCTTTTATTTTGTTTATGAAAGATTTTATATATTCCACGGGTGGATCGGTACCTATCGATTAGAATCAATATTCTAATCGAACTCGGTTGTCTTTTTAATTTGTTAGCACATCTCACATCGTTAGAAACAACGACCCTGAAAGCTCCCTTATTTCAATAGATAAACCTTATTTCAATAGAGAAAATTCCCTTACATCAAACCATATTAACACGTTACAACACGAACCAACGTGAAGTCTGCCGAATTGCACGGGTTCGAACCATTTCCTAATTTTTTTGTATTAAATACAAAATATTCTTTTATTCATTTCCGTGTTAAGTCACAGACGAAACATTGAATTAATATACAAAAATGATAATGAATCATTCGGGAGGGGAGAGAAGCGATTAATAAATGGACAATACAACAAATAAAAGAATTCGATTTATTTAAACAAAACAGGAATCATCTATTTATGTTTCTATTTTCTGAATATGATACTTTTTGGATATATTTATCCATATCCAGTCTTATTCCGATTCTGGCATTCTCAATTTCAAGAAGTTTGGCTCCAATAAATAAAGGGCCGGAGAAAGCCACTAGTTACGAATCAGGTATAGAACCAATGGGAGATACTTGGATCCAATTTAGAATTCGCTATTATATGTTTGCTTTAGTTTTCGTTGTTTTTGATGTGGAAACAGTCTTTCTCTATCCGTGGGCTATGAGTTTTGATATTTTGGGTCTATTTACATTTATAGAAGCTTTTATTTTCGTGATCATCTTAATTGTTGGTTTAGTTTATGCATGGAGAAAAGGAGCATTGGAATGGTCTTAACCCCCAAATTTTGGAATGATAAAAGACGAGTAGAAAATTATCTAAATCTAAAGCCGGCGATAAATCCTATAGAATCATCTTTACTTCATCAAGCAACTCCAAATTCAGTGATTTCCACTACTCTAAACGATCTGTCCAATTGGGCGAGACTTTCTAGTCTATGGCCGCTCCTTTATGGTACTAGTTGTTGTTTTATCGAATTTGCTTCATTAATAGGTTCGCGATTCGACTTTGATCGTTACGGTTTGGTGCCAAGATCCAGTCCTAGGCAAGCCGACCTACTTATAACAGCCGGAACTGTTACCATGAAAATGGCTCCTTCTTTAGTTAGATTATATGAACAAATGCCGGAACCAAAATATGTAATTGCTATGGGAGCCTGTACTATTACAGGAGGAATGTTTAGTACAGATTCTTATAGTACCGTTCGCGGAGTAGATAAGTTAATTCCTGTGGATATCTATTTGCCGGGTTGTCCTCCTAAACCAGAAGCTATTATAGATGCTATAATAAAACTTCGTGAAAAAATAGCTCAAGAAATATCTGAAGATAGATATCAGTTTCAACAAAGAAAGAGGTATTTCAGTAGAAAGCATAGGTTTCATATTGGGTCCAGTATTATTATTGAAAATAAGGAGGATAAGTTTTTTCATCAATCTTATGAATCTCGTAAATCAACTTTAGAGATCACTCCCAAAACATCTGAATCGATTTCAGAGATATCATACCCTTTGAAACATTTGAAAATACGAGAGTTTGCTGGCGAATGAATAATCGTTAGTAAAAAGTAACGAGCAGGAAATAAATTTTGAAAATTCCATGAAAAATGTCAAATCCTTATACAGATACTTTGACAATAAATAGTAATCAAATGCAAGGTCGGTTATCTGCTTGGCTAGCCAAGCATAAGTTAGCTCATAGACCTTTGGGTTTTGATTACCAAGGCACAGAAACATTACAAATCAAATCTGAAGATTGGGTCTCTGTAGCCGTTGCTTTATATGTTTATGGTTTTAATTATCTCCGTTCTCAATGCGCTTATGATGTAGCACCAGGAGGTTCCTTAGCTAGTGTATATCATCTTACGAGAATAAACGATAATGCAGATGAACCCGAAGAGGTGTGTATAAAAGTATTTGTCCCAAGGGAAGATCCCAGAATCCCGTCTGTTCTATGTATTTGGAAAGGTGCTAATTTCCAGGAACGGGAATCTTATGATATGTTGGGAATATTTTATGAAAGTCATCCATGTCTAAAACGTATATTGATGCCAGAAAGTTGGATTGGGTGGCCTTTGCGCAAAGACTATATTGCACCTGATTTTTATGAAATACAAGATTCTCATTGAGTGCAAAAAAAAGAAAAAAAGAATGAAACATACTTTTTGAAAAAAGAGTTTATCCACGTAAACATAGATCTATATGTATTGATCTATGTATATCCCATCTAAATAGATTAAAACATTAAAAAAATAGCAATATTCATATAGAATATATCATATATGATATATTCTAAAACAAGAAAATTTATCAATTTCAATTCCATTCTATTAATAAATGTATAGAAAAATAGAGTTTTTATATCAATTTTTCTAATCTCGTGCTTTATACGTACCTCTACACTACATTTGTCTAAGTTTATCTAAAAAAAGAAAATAAAGAATGTTAGAGAAATGACTTTAATACAAAAGTCATATAATTACAAAAGTCATATAATAACGGGAGATTTGAAATGATTTCTATAATCATTTCAGATCTCCCGTTATTATAATAATAAGAATTAAAATAAAATTAGATGGATTTAATTATCTTAAATTTAAACTTATTCTTTTCTGACCAAAGTGGTTCGACCCAAGTCTTCTAAATTTTTCTGACGACATAGAGGTCGGGTAACCAATTCAAGTACGTCTCTTGCATTGGCAAACCCATGAATCTGGGCAAAAGTAAATTCAACTGACCATTTAGTACTAATTCCTCTTGCTTCTAGCGGGTTAGCATGAGCCATTCCCGTGATAGCTAAATCGGGTTGTAATTCGCGTATACGTCGTATTTGATTCGAATTATCCGGTTTCTCCACAATTCGTGGTATTGGTACACACATCTTTATACATGTATCTTGTAAAAGTGATAATTCAGCAGTTTGATATCGTTTATCCATATATGGAATGCCAATTTCATGAACAATCATTCCACATCTGATTAAGAATCTTGCTAGAGATACTTCTAGCAGATTATCTCCCATGAAAAAGACAGATTTACCGTGTACCAAATCAAGATAATCTTTTAAACTTTCCCATATTCGTTCCTCCCTTTCCTCCAAACCTTGGGGTTCAACACCAAATACAGGACAAATCTTTTCAATCCAAGCACGCGTTCCGTCTGGACCAATAGGAAAAGGAGCTGCAATTAATTGACATTTTTCGCGTCTTATCAAAGTTGTCGCTGTCCGACTCAAAAATGGGTGAACACCACAAACATAAACTCCGTCACCCAATGATGGAAGATCGGTATATTTTTGAGCAGGTAACCAACCTGATACCTTGATGGATTGACGTTTTAATTCTAGATTTAGTTGAGAAGCGACGTTGGACGGCAAAGATCCAAAAAGAACTAAGGAAGGGTGATTTGCATATTCAACCAATTCCTCTTTTTTTCTAGAATGAAAAGTCAAAAAATGTTGTATAGTTTCTTTTCGTTCACGAACGGAGAATTCCGGTTCTGGACAACGATGTGCCATGGCAGCTAACACAGTATCTTCTCCTTGAGTAAAGGCATAATCGAGTCCATTCGCTCTTGCCACTAGAATTGGGATTCCAATTTCCCATTCTAGTTTGGGTGCCATACCTTCCAAATCCATTTTTATTATCTCTGTAGTACAAGTACCTATCCATATAATCACGCTAGGGTCTCTATCTTTTCTTATTCGAATACAGAGTTTTTTTAATCCTTCATAATCATTCAATTGAGCCGAGATATCTCCTTCTTCCAATTCTGCCATTGCATAGCGAGGTTCTGCAAAAATCATTACTCCAAGTGCATTTTGCAAAAAATAACCGCATGTCTTTGTACCCACAACTAAAAAGAAACTATCTTCAATTTTTTGATATAACCAAGATACACAGCTAATTGGACAAAAAGTATGATAATTACCTGTCTCACATTCGACAATGAGAGTTTCATCAATTTTCACTGACATAAATGATTATAACTATGTGGATTAAATCGTCGTAAACCCAAGTAAATTTTCCTTATTATTTTGATGTTTCCCCTCATCAATAGGATTGAGATAAAGGTCAGAGAGTAGATTGAATAATTCCCGATCTGGAATCTCCTTTGGCACAATACCTTCTGGTTGGGACAATATTTGATCCGCTATGTTTAAATAATATTCACATACATAGTTAAGAGATGGTTCGGATCCAACCATTTCAAATAAAGTTTTCCCCTTGACCCTCGAAATTCGAATATCTTCAATAAGAGGTAACACTTCTATTACGGGCATTGGACAGGCCTCTACATATTTATTGATAAGGTCTCTTTTAGATGTGCGATTTCCAACCAAACCTGCTAATCGGAGTGGATGTGTACGAGCTTTTTCCCTTATAGAAGCAGTAATACGATTAGCTGCAAATAATGCATCAAATCCATTATCTGTAATAATGAGACAGTAATCTGCATAGTTCAACGGAGCAGCAAAACCTCCACAAACCACGTCACCCAATACATCAAATAATATTATATCATATTCGTAAAATGCATTTAATTCTTTTAACAATTTCACAGTCTCTCCTACCACATATCCCCCGCATCCAGCACCTGCAGGCGGCCCCCCAGCTTCCACACAATCTACCCCTCCATAACCTTTATGAATGACATCTTCGGACCAAATATCCTCATAATGATAATCTTTGGACTGCAAAGTATCTATAATTGTAGGTATCAAAAATCCTGTAAGAGTAAAAGTACTATCATGTTTGGGATCACATCCAATCTGTAACACTTTTTCACCACGTCTAGCTAGGGCAATTGAAATATTACAACTAGTGGTTGATTTACCGATTCCGCCTTTTCCATAAACTGCTATTTTCATTTTTTGATCTCCTTTTCTTTATTTTTTATCTTCCGAACTTATTATTCGTTTGATCTAATTTTTAGTTTAACTTTGCCTTATTTGATAACAGTAAATAAATTATAGTATGTTACATTACATTCTTTGTAACATTGTGTGTGTTTTTTTTTTTTTTTAGCTCCCTCACCCTCATTTTATCCTGAGTAAATGGAGGAAGCCAAGCAAAGAATCCTTCATTTCCACAATAAATGCAAATTTTTTCATTAATTTGAAACGGGAACTCCCCGCTAATTAAGACTTATTTCTCTCTATTCAAATAATAGAATAATTTACTGCATGACAAATGAGAAGAGGATAAGATAGGTTTGGGATTCGATTTGGGCCTGCAAATGAATGCTTTTGTTATGTTATATATGATGTTAAATGTGTCGTGTATTGTTATTTCAATGAATAAATTGAAATCACCATAAGAAATAGTTGTTTTGGAAAGATCCCAATCTTACCGTCGATTCAGTTTTTTTTAGAAAATCAAAAATATCTATATTCTATTCTTATATTTTGTTATATGTATGTAATAACATATATACACAAATGTATCGTCAACCACTCATCATTTGATTCATTATAGAAAATCACAATGAATTGAATCCGGTCGATTTTTTTTTACCGGGCGAACGACGGGGATCGAACCCGCGCGTGGTGGATTCACAATCCACTGCCTTGGAACCACTTGGCTACGTCCGCCCCAAACTAATTGGCAGTCTCTGTCTACGGTCATTCCATTTCAAGAATGAATGGTTCTAAGCCCCGAAAACCAACTAATAATGAAACTATTATTATTAGTTGAGTTTAGTTATTAATTTGTTGCACTTGCAATGCAACTCTCACACAAGTTAGTGACATTGACATTTTTTTTTTTTATAAATAGTTTTGTTTTGGGTATTCAAAAAAAGATCTGAACCAATACTCGATACTAATTAATAATTAGTATTATGTATCCATGGCTGAATGGTAAAAGCACCCAACTCATAATTGGGAAGTCGCGGGTTCAATTCCTGCTGGATGCACAGTAAATAGTTATTGTGCTCTGTTCGCAATAACTAGAACTTTTAAGAAAAATTAGACGGAAAAAGCAGTACCAAATTGGTACTGCTTTCTTTTTAGGATTGAAATACACTAACAATCCATCTTGAATAATTAGCCGTTTATAGAATTAGCTTCAACAGCAGCTAGATCCAGAGGGAAGTTGTGAGCATTACGTTCGTGCATAACTTCCATACCAAGGTTAGCACGATTAATGATATCGGCCCAAGTGTTAATTACACGACCTTGACTGTCAACAACAGATTGGTTGAAATTGAATCCATTTAAGTTGAAAGCCATAGTGCTGACGCCCAAAGCAGTAAACCAGATACCTACTACTGGCCAAGCAGCTAAAAAGAAATGGAGAGAACGGGAGTTGTTGAAACTAGCATATTGGAAGATCAATCGGCCGAAATAACCGTGAGCAGCTACAATATTGTAGGTTTCTTCTTCCTGACCAAATTTGTAACCTGCATTAGCAGACTCATTTTCGGTAGTTTCCCTGATCAAACTCGAGGTTACCAAGGAACCATGCATAGCACTAAATAGAGAGCCGCCGAATACGCCAGCTACACCTAACATGTGAAATGGATGCATAAGAATATTGTGTTCAGCTTGGAATACAATCATGAAATTGAAAGTACCAGAGATTCCTAGAGGCATACCATCAGAGAAGCTTCCTTGACCAATAGGGTAAATCAAGAAAACAGCAGTAGCTGCTGCTACTGGAGCTGAATATGCAACAGCAATCCAAGGACGCATACCTAGACGGAAGCTAAGCTCCCACTCACGACCCATATAGCAAGCTACACCAAGTAGAAAGTGTAGAACGATTAGCTCATAAGGACCACCGTTGTATAGCCATTCATCAACAGAAGCTGCTTCCCAGATGGGATAGAAATGCAGACCGATGGCTGCAGAGGTAGGAATAATAGCACCGGAAATAATATTGTTTCCATAAAGAAGAGAACCGGAAACAGGTTCACGAATACCATCAATATCTACTGGAGGAGCTGCAATGAAAGCGATAATGAATACAGAGGTTGCAGTCAATAGGGTAGGAATCATCAAGACACCAAACCATCCAATGTAAAGACGGTTTTCAGTGCTAGTGATCCAATCGCAAAAACGATTCCATAGGCTTGCGCTTTCGCGTCTTTCTAAAATTGCGGTCATGGTTATAACTTGGTTTATTTAATCATTAGAAGCTCCCAAGCATACACATAAGGCTTGTTATTCAACAGTATAATATGAGTCATATCTGTATGTCAACCAACATTTTGGCATGGTTATAAATATTCATAAAATTCATAGTATCCTCTTCCTTCCATAAACTATATGCACATAGATTGAAATGGTTTTCAATAGTATCCGTAGATATTAATACCTACGGTATTAATGCGCTCTATTGGCATTCCTTCTTTCTTTATGATTCAAGGTAATAAAAATAGTGGGATGCTACCTATCTTGCTTGTTAAGAGCAATGGATAACATTGAATTGCATTGGATCTGCAATAAGTACAAAATACTTTTAGGTGCTAGATTCTGGTACTCTGGGTTGCCCGGGACTTGAACCCGGAGCTCATCGGATGGAGTGGATTATCTGCTCTTTTTAATAGGAGCAAGAAATCTCTCCCCAAACCGTGCTTGCAATTTTCATTGCACACGGCTTTCTCCATGTAGTGATTTGATCCATCATTTGGTTGGATTTCCGGTTGGAAAAGATCTATAGCATCATAAATTGATCCTGGCAATTGCTCAATAAGCATTTCATTGGTCAAAATCAGTTTTCTATTTGTTTATTCTGCATCTTTTGCCAGAAATTAGCCAGGGGGTTGATCTGGCTAATTTCTGAATTCCAAATTCGTTCTCTCTGTGAACGAGTTTTTGAAAAGGACGAAGAAATGGATTCTCTTTCTTTTGAAAATGATTTTGTAAAGAGTTCCGAACCTAATTGTTCTCGAACTACACGTATAGTACTTTTATGTTTACAGGCCAAAGTTTTAGCACATGAAATTAAAAGTATATACTTTATATGATATAAACCATCTTGATTGATGGATCCACTGTAGTAATGAAAAAGATTTATCCAAATTCGATCGAATCGATCGAGAATATCATCATCTGATAGACTGGTCCAAGACAATTTACTAATTGGCCACCCTGAGATGTCACAAAACTTTTCTTTAGCTAAAGAAAAAAGAATTGATTTAATCGGAGCTGTTGAGTTTAATTCATTGGTAATAAGATCGGTAATGAATAAATCATCTAGCATTTTGGCTCTAACCACGAGAGGTCTCATTTTAACATGCATAAAAAAACCTAAAAAAGAAAAAGAAATCTTGGATAATTCAAGACTCCATATCCTATACGGTTGAAACCAAAGATGAAAATAGTATTGCCAAAAATGAAACAGATGATATCTACATTTTTTCACTTGAAGATGCGTACCCTTTAGAGCTATAAGGGATCTTTCTCCATATCTCACATAATGGATGAAAGAATCCTTCAACAACCAGATCTTTTTTGTTGAAATTTTTTGAGGAGGAAATATAACAATATCTTTGATCTTTTTCTCAAAATGAGTTCGATCCGGAAAAGATTCATATAACAATGATTGTGAATTAAAAAATCGTTTAATAAGAGGAATTAAAAACGATTCGCATTCATACACATAAGAATTCCAAAGGAACAGGGAGAACGTATTTTCTCTCTGTGTAATCAGAGATTTCTGCAAATTTTCTCGACTAAAACTACATTCATGGAGAATCGATCGTAATAAATGCAAAGAAGGAGCATCTAGGATCCAGCGACGAAAAAGTCGAACCAAAATTTCCGGATGAATTGAGTAGGGCACTCGTATATCTGATATATAATTGGAATGTGGTAATTTATCCTCCATAAAAGGAAATATGCAATGGATGGATCGGAGACTATTCCATCCATCCATTCCTTTTATGAAATGTTTTGATCGCATTGCGAACGAAACTTCCAAGACAATTGTAAACCCTTTTAGTATCCATTTAAAAGAATTCTTATTGTATTCAATGAATTTATTTGAATCGGAATTCCCGAATAAACAATTATTCTGTTTACGTATTCGACGTATTGAACGTTTTACAGTCAGGAAACTCAAAAAATTAGAAACTAAAATTTCCGTCGGTTCCTCGGAACCAGATCTATCTAAATGATGATCATGAGCAATTGCGTAAAGATCTTCCCGAAAAAAAAGCGGATATAAAAAGAATTGTTGCCAAGATCGATGTTTGTTTGAATTTCTTTGGAAGTCATCCATTTTTTAAACCCCCGGACCCAAGAATAACCTGTTGGATTATTAAAGATAATACATGGTGCGATCTAGTTGGAACATAATAGAAAATGTCTATCAGATAGATATTTTTCTTCGCATAGATCTTCATTCGTCATGAGGAAGAATGAAAATTGATTATTTTGGCAGTCCGATCGCTCTCCTGACTCATGGAATAGAATTAACATGGTCAGTACACTATTTCTCTTACACATTTGTTTTCGAGTACTTAGGACTCATGGTGAATGTAGAAAACCCTAATTTACTACAGGGAAAAACTTCCTTTATCGGTTACTAAAAGGCTTTTAACTTCCGATTAGTAAAGGGAATTCCTCGTTGAAATGAGGAACAGAAGCTCGTTCTTCTGGTTTTACTTATGATTCAAGCCATCCAGCTTTATCCATTGACTCACTTGACTTAATCACTCGCACTCTCGAATTTATTTGATCTTATTTCAAAATAAATTTATTTGTTCAAATTAAATTGTATACACATGTCAATAATTTGTATACATTATTATTTGTATATGCATTGAATTCCTTGATCCGCCGCTTCTGATCAAAAAAGAAAGTCGAGATTCTTAGAACGACATGCTGCTTTTTCCATTTTTTTTCAGGATCAGTCGTAGTCTTACTAATTTTACCGATGGTATAGACGAATTTAATAGTTCATCCGAACATGTAAAAGACCATAGTCGCACTTAAAAGCCGAGTACTCTGCCATTGAGTTAGCAACCCTTATTTGTATAGATACAGTCGAAGTAGAGCAGTTACTTGATTCAATCGATCAGAAATAGAACCTTTACAATAAATCATCAAGGATATTAATAATCGAATCGAACTTTACCATTTCTTAATCAAATCAAGTGATCTTTCCGGATCAGATTATTTCTGATCCGTTGAACGAATTCACCATAAAAAAAAAAAAAGAAATAGCGGATTTATTATATCCAAAAAATCTGCTATTGTCAATCCCGAAATGTTGGGAAGGATTGTTGGATTGACATTATATTAAGATGAAAAATGATTAGGAATATAAAGAAAAGATCGTTAGAAATGGCAGTAAAGTAAAAAAAAGTACAAATTTATTTTTCTATTTAATGAATAAAAAACGATAACAATTGTTTATCATTTTTTGTTTCATTCATTCAGTTCGTTCTCGCAATTCTAATCTTTTTCATTTCTTCTTCTTCTCTTGAAGAACCGCTTAACAAAAATCCTTATGTGCTTCCCTATATAAGATCGCAGAGGAATAAAATACATGAAATGAAGATATAATAAAACAAATATAAATGGATAATAATAAAACAACCATGATACAAAATTTATATAATAACTAAATTTTATATGATCTAAAGCTAAACGTAGACGCATTATTTAGAATACCCCCTTTTGTAATAAATTAAAAAAAAATTGAAAACGCGTTTAAAACGATAAATTTTTGCAGAAAAATACCATGACACAATTTCTGTAAATTGAGTTACTAATTTGATAAATTATACAATAGCACTATAAATAAAATTCGATAGGTAGCTCATTGATTTAATTTCAATTAACCCTAGATTCTGCCCCTAGCTGAAAAAAAAGTTGATACCAAGCTCCTATATCTTTTTTGAGAAATGTCGAGCTAAGAGTATCTTCGCGTCAAAATGGCGGATGTCATAATCCACAGAACTAATCATGTCGTTTAAGTCACACGTTGCTTTTTACCACATCGTTTTAAGACAAATTTTTATCATACAGATAGATCTCTTATCCGATCCTAAAATAGATATGTAATTATGAATAGTCATTCACTCAATTTCTAGAATACATTTTTAGAATTAATTGGTTTAGTTAGCTAGGTATTCAATGCTTCTTTAGCTGCGTACATTACTTCGACAGTAATGGTTTCAATCCCCTTTTGTCGTGCAAATTTTTCAGTATTTCTTTCCACCTTTTCTCTGGCAAAACGAGGAATTTTACTTAATTCTAGTCGACTTTCAGGATTCCAAATTAGGCCTATATCCGTAGATATAGATTTGGATATTATTTCTTTAGTATCATGACCACCAAAAATATCTAGAAGATGGTCCTCCATACCCAGAGCAAATGAGTTATAAATTAAATCAGCTATTTGATTAGTACCTTCGTAACCTAAAAAAGGTCGGTATCCCAAAGGAAAGTTTTGTATATGAACTGGTGCAGAAATAACTCCACACGGAATATCAAGACGTTTACCAATATGACGTTCCATTTGAGTACCAAATATTGCAGATGGTTCCATGTGAGCGATCATATCTCCTACCTCAGCATGATCATCTGTGATCAGTATTTCATCGCAGAAACCTTGAATTTGCTCTTTGAACCATTCCGCATCGTGTTTGCAATAAGTACCTGCACAACTGACACGAATCCCCATTTCTCGAACAAGTATCTTAGTGATTGAAGCAGCATGAGTTGTATCACCAAAAACAACTGTTTCTTTACCCGTCAAATTCTGACAATCAATAGATCTTGAAAACCAAGCAGCTTGGGAAACAAATCGAGTTTGTCCGTCGATATAAGGTTCATAATCCACTCTTTTATTCGATGAACTAAGAGTCAACGTATTCACAATTTTTTGAATCTGGCGGATCCACTCCGCCATATCTACAGCTCCCATGGGAGCTATAGATATGTAAGGCATCCCATATTCTTTATTTAAATATACCGCTGTCATTAAGCCCACTTCACGATAAGGAATTAAATTGAACCAAGCTTTTGGTAATTTTTTAAGATCTTCTACAAATCCTCCTTCAGGAATTATTTGATTAATTTCAATATCCAGATCTCGTAATAAACGTCTTAATTCACGACAATCGTGTTGATTATGAAAACCCAATGTAAAAATTCCAATTATATTGACAGAAGGCGCATCAGTTAGAAATTGATCCCATTTTTCTTGTCTATGACATCTATCTAAATAATATCGAACCACCTGTTCTAAAGTTCTATCCGCTGCTTGAATTTCATTTACTTGATAATGATCAACATCTGCAAAAATGACGTCGGAATCAGAAATTATGGATGCTCTATTCACAAAGTTCTGTAAATCTTCTTGCAAAATACTAGAGGTACATGTAGGTGTCAATATAATAAGATCAGGGTGTTCCTCTTTATCTTTCCGGAGAATATTATCCACAACTCTTTCTTGAGATCCACGTGCTAGTACGTGACGATCTACTATGCTAGCAGTTGCGGCAGTAAAATCTCTTTCACGTTCTAACATAGAACGCATTACATTAAAATAATCATCTCCTAGAGGAGCGTGCATAATGGCATGCACATTTTTGAAAGAACTAGCTACTCGTAGGGTTCCAATATGAGCAGGACCAGCATACATCCAATAGGCTAATTTCACTTTATCTCTATCTCAATTTGATCTGTATTCCAATCCTACACCGCAAAAATATCCCTTTCTCTATTTAGAATCTTATCGAAATCATATTTCCCTTCTATAAGTCTTTTTTTTTTCAATTCAATAATACTGTTCCACCTGGGACGGAAGGATTCGAACCTTCGAAATAACAGGACCAAAACCTGCTGCCTTACCGCTTGGCCACGCCCCATTATTATTTTATAATAATCCATTAAGATAAACTGACGCAATGTTTCATTTGAATCTGAATTGCATTATTATAATTCGATTTGCTATGCAATTATGTATAACCGGAGGGGCATAGATTCTGGAGTTAATCAGATATCTAACTATAGGGGAACCTAAAAAGAAACAAGAATATACATTCATTGGTCATTCCCTATCAGAATAGGTAAAATATTGTATAAATAAATGATCCCTTCCAACTCGAAGACTAAAAGTCTAATCTTGTCGAACAATTCGATTGATTGGCCAAATACTTTTAGATCTTTACATTATTCATCGGAGAATCAAAATGTCAGTTATCCTCAACTTCCATATTTGTCTAGACGATGCCGCTTTTCATTTGAATAATCCCTTTTTTGCCAAATTGCCTGAAGCTTATGCAATTTTTGATCCAATTGTTAATGTAATGCCCATTATCCCTCTGTTCTTTTTTTTATTAGCCTTTGCTTGGCAAGCTGCCGTAAGTTTTCGATAACGATAATCTAAGTTTTTATTGATTTTTGTTTGTATTCACTTGATACGGAAAAAACATATTTTTTTTCTATCATTTTATTATTATTAGTTAGTTACAATTTAACTATTTCTAATTGGATCATTTTCATTAACTAAATTGATGTAACACTCTTTTTCCTTGTTCTGATGTTTATTTTGTGATACATCTATTCTCAACAGATCAAAATAACTTTAGTCAATATCAACGGCATCACAGTTGCAGTTTGGGTGATTAGCTAGTGATTAGAATATGTTATTAGAAAATAACATATCTTTCAATATTCTATTTAAAGAACGAGTAAGGATGATAATTTATCTATTCCAAATTTTCTTCTATTTTAGACATAGACTGTACTTGTTTCTATTGTTTTGTTGATTGTGATAATCTTAAACAAGTTTAGGATAGTTTAATTAGTATTCGAATTCCTATTTCTCCTGTTCAATTCCGAGCAAAGAAGAAAAGAGAAACAGAATAGATTCAATTTTGAATCTGCTTTTTTTCTTTGCTCAGCCAATGCCAATATATGATACAAAAATTGATGATCTATTCCGTTTTCTAATAAGAATAATTTCGGAGATTACATAATGCTTACTCTTAAGCTGTTCGTTTACACAGTAGTGATATTTTTTGTTTCTCTCTTTATCTTTGGATTCCTATCAAACGATCCAGGACGAAATCCTGGGCGTAAAGAATAGAAAAAAAGATTAGAAAGTAGATTTTGTAAAAATCCCTTATAGGTTTTGAGGAGTAATCTCAGACTGAACGGAGAGAGAGGGATTCGAACCCTCGGTACAAAATAGTTTGTACAACGGATTAGCAATCCACCGCTTTAGTCCGCTCAGCCATCTCTCCTAGATGGCAGATCTAAAATGAATATAGCATTTCACTAAATAAAGACCAACATTTGTGAGAATCCAATTTTCTTTTTTTTATTCCATTCCAAACAATTTTTCGCTTTCTCTAGCCCGGCCAGTATCTGGCCAGGCCATTATCTATTCCTAGATAAGGAATTAATTGACTAAATTATGAAGAATACAGTGCTCTACCTAATCTGAAAGCTAAAATCATTATTATAAAAGTAACAGCAATAAAAAGGGCTATCAAAATTTGACCTTGTGATATCATTTCTTATATTTCCTTTTATGTATTATATTTTTATCTCTTATTATAAGATTAATAGATAAGCACTTCTATATATATATTTTTTTTTAATTCCAACTATTTCAGATTATAATCTGGATGAGATGTTCTAGATTGGATTGAAAATGTATAGATCATATTGAAGAGTAAAAAATATATTTTAAAGACTAAGAGTGGATCATTTTTATTTTCTATATCTGTCATAAAGAAAAACTAATTCCAAATTACTTGAATTATTCTAAAGAATGTGTTAATAATCATCACAACTATCTATAATTAGACTAGTTACTAAAGAAAATTATACTATTAGTCATGGAGTATTCCCTACAATATTGATTAAGGATTTTTATTGTAAGAGTAAAAACAAAACAATAAGGTAAGGGACGGAAGAAGTGAAAATAAACTATCTGTTATTGAGTTTTCAGGAATAGGAAAATATGATGATCGGAACTTGCATTAGATTCTTATTAGAATCTAAAAATTACTTTTTATTTTCCCTATTGGACAAAAAATCGATCTGTATGATACAATGCAAATTGTGGCGGGTATAGTTTAGTGGTAAAAGTGTGATTCGTTCTATCATTATATTCAACAGAGTTGAAGGATCTTTCAACTCTCGTTTATATTTTTTTATATAAAAAACTCTATTTACTATATAGGTTCTAAACCTCTCCTATGAATACCCTGGGTCAGGAAAGGAATTGTGCGCATTCTCGTAATTTGAATTTGGAATGATAAAATGACCATATTTTCCATTCAAGATGGCGAAACAGAATGTAGAATTTTTTAAAGGATTAGACCGATCTATCTAATCGGATCAATCAAAGATCCATGGATATCAAAATATTCTTTTTCATCGTAACTAAACTAAATGTTCAACTACTAGAATAACAAAAGTTGCAGTCAAATAGCTAGGTAACAGTGACTTTGGTTTACTTTAGTCACCGTGATTTTGTTTGAGCTCGGTGAAATTTGATTTCCTCTAGGATCGCAATCAGTAGAAATAGGGAACGAAGTAATTAGAAAGATTTTTGAGTCCAATATTAAGAATTTTTAAATCTTATCTTTCTATAGGGATCATCTATCAAGTGAATAGGTATTTTCTATTTAAGGTTCTTCACCTGAAGTTAAGAGGAAAGAACTAGAAATACAACTAACATAGATGTTATGGAGCAGAGCATAAAGAATTTAGGTATTATGTGAAAAAGCGTTTTTTTATAAGACCTCCTTTTCTATTTCTCTCTCATGGAGGAGCCGAATGAAATGAAATTTTCATGTTCGGTTCTGAATTAGAGGCGTTAATCAACGTCGACTATAACCCCTAGCCTTCCAAGCTAACGATGCGGGTTCGATTCCCGCTACCCGCTCATTCATATTTCTTATTCTTATTTCATTTTTCATGTCCATGTTACCTACCTATTCTTTCTCTTTCGTTCCCGAATCTCGTTGTGAATAGAGAAAAAATCATACTTTTTTATTCCCAATCGATAAAGTATTTCAAGGAATAATGAAAATAAAGCGTCCATCGTCTAATGGATAGGACAGAGGTCTTCTAAACCTTAGGTATAGGTTCAAATCCTATTGGACGTAATAATTCGTCGTTATGCTTTGTTAAATGTTGCAAAATGATTATTTAGCTCTTTTATACTATTTCGAGCATAATAAAAAGTTGGAGATTTTCTTGAATAGCTTCTTTTAAGAGATCTTCTGCTTGTTGCGTGAATGTCCCAGTAGAACGTATAATTTCTCCAAACTGGGGTTTATTTTTTACTAAATACTCGCGCAACTTAAGAATAAATTTTTTAACTTGTACGATCTCTAATACATCTAGATATCCATTCGTTCCGGTATAAATCATAGCTATTTGTTCTTCCACTGTCAAAGGATCTGATTGAGATTGCTTGAGCAACTCGCGTAATCGTTGACCTCTTGCCAATTGATCTTGCGTAGCTTTATCAAGATCAGAAGCGAATTGTGCAAAAGCTTCTAACTCTGCAAGTTGAGCTAATTCTAATTTTAATTTCCCAGCTACTTGTTTCATAGCTTTCATCTGAGCTGCGGATCCTACTCTAGATACGGAAAGACCCACATTAATGGCAGGTTGAATTCCTGCATTGAATAGATCAGCTGACAAGAAGATTTGTCCGTCGGTAATGGAAATGACGTTAGTGGGAATATAAGCTGAGACATCTCCAGCTTGAGTCTCAACTATTGGTAAAGCAGTCAAACTACCTCCACCTAACTGCGAATTTAATTTAGCTGCTCTTTCTAATAAGCGAGAATGTAAATAGAAAACATCTCCTGGATAAGCTTCCCGGCCAGGTGGTCTTCTTAATAGAAGAGACATTTGTCGATAAGCTTGTGCTTGTTTGGAAAGATCATCATAAATGATTAATGTATGTTGTTCTTTATACATAAAGTATTCGGCTAAAGCTGCTCCTGTATAAGGAGCAAGATATTGTAATGTAGCAGGAGAATCTGCAGTTTCCGCTACCACAATGGTATACTCCATTGCGCCACGTTCTTGGAACGTATTGACTACCTGAGCTACCGAAGAAGCTTTTTGACCAATAGCGACATAAACACATATTACATTTTGATTTTTTTGATTTATAATCGTATCTGTAGCTACTGCCGTCTTACCGGTCTGTCTGTCCCCAATAATCAATTCTCGCTGACCGCGTCCTATAGGGATCATAGAATCAATAGCAATAAGACCCGTTTGAAGAGGTTCATATACAGAACGTCGTGAAATAATACCTGGAGCGGGAGATTCGATCAATCGAGATTGGGAAGATGAGATCTTCCCCTTACCATCAATAGGTCGAGCTAGCGCATTTACAACTCGACCTAAATAAGCATCACTTACTGGTATCTGAGCAATTTTTCCCGTTGCTCTCACGGAACTACCCTCTTGTATCATCAAACCATCACCCATTAATACAGCTCCAACATTATCTGATTCTAGATTTAGGGCAATACCTACTGTACCATCTACAAATTCTACTAATTCCCCTGACATTACTTTATCAAGACCATGAATACGAGCAATGCCATCTCCTACTTGAAGTACAGTGCCAATATTAACAACCTTGACTTCGTTATTATATTGTTCAATCTGTTTACGTATCATACTACTGATTTCATCGGGTCGAATAGTTACCATTAACACTAGTTAATTCTCTTTTGAAAAATAAGACCTAGTATATATATATTATATGAATAGAAATTTTCATTGAAAAAAAAAATATATATATATATTATAACGTTAATCAGTTATGTTTTTCATGGCTAGGAGCAAGTCGATATTATGCTCGATCGTACGTAAATGTAACTCGCTATTCAGACGATTATTCAGAGTTCCTAGAGCTCTTTGGACAGCTTGGCGAGAAATTTGTTGTCGAACCTGTTCAATTACTCTTTGTTGTTCCAAGTGAACGGTTTCATTCTTTAAATTTTCTAATTGTTTCAAATTAACAGAAGCAACATTGATAAGATCCTCTTTTTCTTGTTCTATTTGAGAGTATCCATTTTCCCGAATTTCACGCGCTCGCATTTCTACTTCCCGTAAGCGAGCCCGGGCTTGCTCAAGCTGATTAGCAGCTCCTTTACATAATTCTTCAGAACTCTGAATAGTACTCACTATTTTCTGTTTACGGTTATCTAATAAATTACTTAATGAAAGTAGATTATCTATTCATAAGTTGAACGAATAATCTCTTCCCAAACCGAACACGAATCTTTCGATTCATTCGGCTTTCCCGCTCGGCTTTTTTACCAAGCCTACCCTTTTCGTTCATATTATGTAAATAAAAAAAAAAAAAAAAGATCAATCTATCAAAGACCGAAATCTACGAAGGGCTCTTTTGCCAAAAGGGGTTTTTTATTATCAACTGAGTTGTTGTTTTTTCTTTTCGTATTTTTTTTCTTGAATAAATTCGCTTTTGTGTAGGTCGTCGGTTCCGCATTTAAACCCCAAAAATTGTATTGGATGGGAGATTAGGACTATTTTTCAGTAGATAGATTGAATAATTCCATTGATATGAATGTTATATATCGAATTAACCTCCAACTATGCCTTTGAACCCATCTCATATTAGCACAGCGGTTGAAAGAGTACCAGTTTTGCTTGGACTTCAAGCAGTTTAGCTTTAACCATTCTAAAGATTTTCTCATATTGGTTGGGATTGGTCAAAAATTTCCCAATCAATTACGAAATGCTATAGTTCTTCCATATTGATTTTTTGCCCTTTTAGAAGTAATTCGTTGAGATCATGCACTTTTCTATCTACAAAATGCAGTTGGTTGGATCCAGCTAGATTATTCAAATATACAACTCGCACACACTCCCTTTCCGAAATAGGTCAGTACACCAAGCACCACACTGAGATTTAGTATATTTGTTTCTAAAATATTGGTATTTAACCTGAAACCCTCAGCGGAGGATAAAAAAATTAGGGAAATGAAAGAATCAGTTACATTTTTCATACGCTCTCCCCTCATAGATAAGGATACTTTTACAAAGTTTTTTCTCCGACTCGATTCATTATGGATAAACAGATTTCGAGTACTTAGTAAGTCCCAGGTCCCGCATAACGATAAATAAGGATATAATAAAAAAAACTTTGCTCAATCTATCTACTTCTCCGAGTGTCGCAAGTCTTTCTGACCAAAACAAGTGACGTATAAGTCCATTATTTTGGATCAGCCCCTCCCCTATTGGCTGAACAAGAAAATTGATAAAGGGGGGGTCCTTAAAATCCCGAAGGATACGGATTTTAGTCTCCGAGATTAAACAAATGGATTAGCAAATAAAAGTGCTAGAGCTACAACTAATCCATAAATAGTTAAAGCTTCCATAAAAGCTAAACTTAGCAGTAAGGTACCTCGTATTTTACCCTCCGCCTCCGGTTGTCTCGCAATACCTTCAACAGCTTGTCCCGCAGCAGTGCCTTGACCAATGCCAGGTCCAATAGAAGCAAGGCCTACGGATAATCCAGCAGCAATAACGGAAGCAGCAGAAATCAAAGGATTCATGGTAATCTCCTCTTAGATTAATAAATGGTGGATAATATGATAGTTTTCTCTATTGATTTGATTGTTCAACTAGAGAACAATTTCTTTTCTTTGAAAACAACTCAATTTTGATTCGACGAAATGGTATTAAAAAATTATTTGATAATACAAAATAGGTAAATCCTCTACCCTTATATTATATTCTTTTTTAGATGAAATATTCTATCTCTAAAGAATTAGAGATAGAATATATAAACAAACTATGTACATAAAACGTATGTATCCCTTCGAGTCATTGCTCGAAACCGGGATACACACATAGTTTACTAAACTAATTCCCATTAGTAAACCTATTAATCTTATTAATGTAGATATGAATCTACAAATATGATCTATTCTATCTATCGATTTTATTGACGGGTGAGGTGATCCTTAATCTTTCTACTAAGATCTTAGAGATTCAGTATTTTCATTTATTACTATAATTAAGGGGGAATCAAAATGGAAAGAACATTTAACGTTTTATAAATGAGCAAATTTTTATTATTAATTTGAATTAAAAGACTAAGTCCAATTAATTAAATTAATGATGACCCTCCATGGATTCTCCTATATAAGCTGCGGCTAGAGTTGCAAAGATTAGAGCTTGAATGCCACTTGTAAATAATCCTAGGAACATTACAGGTATAGGTACCACTAAAGGTACTAAGGAAACAAGAACGGCAACTACCAATTCGTCAGCTAATATATTTCCAAAAAGTCGAAAACTAAGTGATAGAGGTTTCGTAAAATCTTCTAATATGTTAATCGGTAAAAGTATTGGGGTTGGTTGAATATATTTACCAAAATAGCCTAAACCCCTCTTTGTAAGACCTGCATAAAAATAAGCTACTGATGTGAGCAAAGCTAGAGCTACTGTAGTATTAATATCATTTGTAGGCGCGGCTAATTCCCCATGAGGTAATTGAAAAATTCCCCAGGGGAAAAGAGCACCTGCCCAATTAGAAACAAAGATAAATAGAAACATGGTTCCTATAAAAGAAACCCAAGGACCATATTCTTCTTCGCCAATCTGAGTTCTAGCCAAGTCCCGAACAAATTCGAGAACATATTCCACAAAATTTTGAGCTCCGTTTGGAACAATTTGTGGGTCTTGAACAGCTAGAGTAGCTGAACTTAATAATACAGCAATTACAATCCAGGAAGTTATAAGTACCTGTGCATGAACTTGGAACCCCCCTATTTGCCAATAAAAATGCTGACCTACTTCCACACCGGATATCTCATAGAAAAAATTCAGCGTGTTAATAGGAAATTGTACAATATTCATATTACCCTTTCTATATAAAGATGAATTAAAAAAAAAAAAAAATGATTTTGGTTCAATGACCGATTCCTCAATTATTCCACTATCATCAGTCAGGCTACGAAATAAAATAATGAAATGATTATTTCATTGATTAAGAAGATTTCTGTATTTCTAGACAAATATATCTTAATCTATTCTATAAGATTTGGGAATAGTAGCTAACTTAGTTTTAGCTTCTCTTTTTTTTGTTTATTCACTTTTTATAGAATTACAATGCTCTACCCGTGCGAATTGCTAAAATTAATTTATTTAGGATCAGTCGGATTGGTCCTCTACCATCATCATTGGCTGGGATTGGGATATCCACGAGATCCGGGTCACAATCTGTATCAACTAAGCAAATTGTGGGAATACCCAAAGTTCTACATTCCCGAATAGCAGTATATTCTCCTTTTTGATCGAGAATTATTACAATATCGGGCAATTTTTTCATGTATCTAATACCTCCCAGATCTTCCTGTAATTTGTTCAATTCTCTCCTGAGTATTGCTGCTTCTTTCTTCGTAAATTGATCAAATCCTCCCGTATTTTTTTTTTTCATTAAATTTTTTAATTTTTCAAGTCTTGCTTCTGTAGTAAACCAATTAGTTAACATACCCGCGAGCCATTTTTTATTTACATAATGACATCGAGCTGCTAAAGCAGCTAATTTAGCTGCATCAGCTGTTTGATGTTTTGTACCAACTATCATAAATTGTTTTCCTCTTTTTGCTCCATCAAACACAAAATCACAGGCTTCTGATAAAAAACGAGCGGTATAAGTCAAATTTATAATATGACTATTTTGACGTTCTTTAAAAATGTAAGGTGCCATTTTAGGATTCCATTTTTTTGTCTCATGACCAAAATGAACTCCTACTTTTACCATCTCTTTCAAATTGATGTTCCAATTTTTTTTCGTCATTTTCTTTTTTTGCTTTTTAATATGAACTGGAATATCTACATTCCAATGGAATGGGTTAGATTGCTTGCCGTAGCGTACTTGGTACAAGTATTCATTTGATTTTTTATTTATTTTTATACAATAAAGCAAATTGTTAGGTTTCTTTCTTTATAAATGACTTTTTTACTACTTCTACTCGTTTTGATTTTTTCTTTATTTTGACTAGTTTTTTTAGAACTTTTTTTTTTTGTTTTTGCAATAAAACTTTCAAGAAAAAATCTTTCACTTTTATTATAAATATACTTTTCTTACTCATTCTCGGATCTATTTTACTCCGTTTTTTCAAAGGGTTGAATCCAGTACCAACAGGTATCATTTTCCCGAGAATAACATTTTCCTTCAAGCCCTTCAACCAATCAATGCGACCTTGAAGAGCAGATTTCGCTAAGACCCGAGCAGTTTCCTGAAAACTCGCTTCCGATAGAAAACTTTGAGTATTCAGAGATGCGTTTGTCATTCCCAATAAAATGGTTCGATAGTTTATTCTTTTTTCGAGAGCACGATCCATTCTTTGTGCTTGTGATAATCCAATGAGTTCTCCGGGTAAAAAAATACTATTTAGTCCATTTTCAAAATTTTTATTTTCGGACTTTTCGACATCTACAACTAAAACTTTCGATGTAATTTGGCGCACAATAATTTCTATATGCTTATCAGAAATTTGTACCCCCTGGGATCGATAAATCTTTTGAATTTCATTGACCAACTGATTCTGACTATCCTCCATAGTTATTCTAACACTGGTGAATGACCCCCAAAAGTTTCCAAAAAATATTGCCAGGTGTCTGTTCAATTCTTTAAATTTTTTTTTTCGATTTTTCGATATTAAAGTATTCGAGCGGGCTTCTGATAATTGTTCAACTTTAGGAAGACCTTGAATTATATCATCGGATTTTAATCTTTCGTATGACATGGTGATTAATGTATCTCCTTCGTAAAGAATTTTCCCATAATAACTATTATGAGTTGCTCCTCGAGTACCCAAATAGGGTTTAGCTAATCTAATGATAAAAGATTCCTCACGAACAACTACAATTTGACCAGATCCTTGGAGTTGTTTATCTTCGAATATCCATATACTTTTGCAAAAAAATTGTCCAAGGCTGACTACTGGAAATGTTTTTTCAAAAAAATTGGATAGGGAAAAGTACAAATTAAAATTGAAAAGAATATTTCTGCATGAATCAAATTTATAAATTTCCCTCTTTTCGTCCATAAAATAGCATTTAGCTACTTGAAAAGTATTCGAGTCATTGTTAGAAATTGAACGTTCATTTAGTAATACTTTTTTATAAGTCATCAAACGACAGTATGGAAAACGATTAGCAATACTATGTAAATAACCCAGGAGACCTGACAATGCCATTTTTTTATTTGCATCCGACTTTTTTACTGTATTTAAGTTTTTTAAATCATTAAACAAAACGATTTGCAAAAAATCAGAAGTAGACAGAATAATAAAAGATTGATCTTTTTTATTCTCATTAGGTACTGAACGAATAGTTCCCTTACTAAGTAATTTACTTTGATCATTCGAAAAAAAAGAATTAGTGTGACCTAATTTGTTATGAAACAAAAATGGAGAACTTGCCATATTAAAAAAAGGGTATTTCAGCAAGCTAATTTGAATCATATTGATAATGATCTTATTTGTTCTTACTGAAATGAGAGAAGCATAAGCCTTTTTTATTTTTAATCTGGGCCTTCCGTCTAATTGATTTTCAAGAAAATTCCTTTCTTTTTCAATCGAATAACCCCCGAGAATATTCCCATATTTTATCATTTTTGAACGAGGGTCATTCAAAAAAGCAAAAATGTTGTTATTTTCATTTTTATAGAAAATATATTCTATAGGCATTCTAAGAATTAAATGAGGACAAGGGATTCTTCGCTTACCCAATTGTTTATCACACCATAATGGTACGATGAGTTCGTTTTTTACCCTCATATTGTTGGTATTTTCAAAAAGAATGGTGCAATCGATAGAGTCTTGATGTTCGTTAGCTATGGTTCGATCAGTTTCGAGATAATTGAAGATTTTTTTCCCTTTTTCAAAACAGTTTGAGTCAACTGATTCGTGTTTCACCTGATCCACTGAATAATTCGAAAGTGATTTATGTTTGTAAAGAAGAAGTTCTGTAATATCCACTTGATCTTGATCTTTATGAAAAGCGGATTCATATATCCCTCCCGATAATACCCATAAATGAGTTGTCTTTTCTATTAAATTAGACGGCATAGGAATATTCCAGTGCATTTCTCCTGTCAGGCCAGAATATATATATTTCTTTACTTTCTCTTTAAAGGGGGGTTTTTTTGCACGAATCTCAGCAATTATTTGTTCCGATTCCACGAGTTGATTATTCTGAATGAATAGCAAGCTTTCTGGCGGAATCGTTAAGTTTTGTACTTCATATTGATTATCGATAGTAACGTCTAAACTATTATGACATATATAAGCAGGGTGCCCATGACGGGTGCGGGTAGGAAAAACGAAATTTTCGTTGAATTCCATTTTTCCGGTGAACGGGGCTCGTATATGTTCTGCAATATCACCCGTAAATACCCCACCAGTATGAAAAGTCCTTAATGTTAGTTGAGTTCCCGGCTCTCCAATTGATTGGCCTGCAATAATGCCAACTGCTTCTCCTAATTCAATTAAGTTACTATGAGTAGTATTTCGACCATAACATAATTGACAAATACAAGATATACTTTTGCAAGTAAAAGGGGTTCGTATATATATTGGTTGTATTTGGAAATAATAGAATTGATTGGCAAGTTTAATCCCAATATCTTCATTGCGCGTGGCAATACATCTTCCCTTTATATATACATCATCTGCTAATACGCGCCCAATGAGTGTTTGTAAAACAAATTGATTTTTGATTGTTTCTTGATCTTGAATAAGATTTACAAAAAGACCTTGGATAGTACCACAATCTACTTTACGTACAACGAGGTGTTGTACTACTTCAACAAGTCTACGTGTGAGATATCCAGCATCTGCTGTTCGTATAGAAGTATCTACAACTCCTTTACGAGCACCGTAGCAGGAAATAATATATTCTGTTAAGGAAAGTCCTTCACGTAAATTTCCTTGAATGGGTAGATCGACAATTTTTCCTTGAGGATCTGACATTAATCCTCTCATACCTACTAATTGGTGAACTTGAGATATACTTCCTCTAGCTCCTGAAAAGGACATCATATGTACTGGATTAAGAGGATCAGTCATCTTAAAATTCGGATTCATTTCTCGTTTCAAATATTCACTGGTAGCATGCCATATCTCAATCAATTGACGTAATTTTTCCACTGCATGTACATTTCCATAATCATGATGTCTTTCCGAAGCAAACCCTTGTTGCTGCACATCTTGGATAAGCCATAGTTTAGCTGGTGTTGTTAAAAGATCATCAATTCCTAATGAAATAGCTGCATCGGTAGCTTGCTGGAAACCTAAAATCTTCAGTTGATCTAATACATGTGATGTATATGTCATTCCAAATTGATTTACGAATCTTTTAATAAGGTGCTTCATAACAAATTTATCCATCCCTTTATTAAAAAAGGGCACTTCAAAAGGAAAGGGTACTTTGAATTTAGGTTGTATCATAAGAATAAAATGGGTATTTTGAATTTAGGTTGTATCATAAGAATAAAATATCTCCATTTTGGATAAAATCTCCCCATTTTGGGTTGGGGAGTAGGAATCAGCAATGGGTTTAAGCTCCAAAGCTCCCTTAATCTTTATCTCTGCATCAATGAAAGGATCATAAGATTAATCACATTAAATTCTGAATAGTGACAGTTCTTGTCGGATATCATAAGTCCACAAGCCTTTTATAGCTTCTTCTATTTCTCGATTAAAACGAATACGACCAACGGTCGTTCGAATGTATTTATTAAGTATTTCCCCCACTCTACATTTTCTTATTCGAAAATGATCATAGATTTCGTAGAAGGTACCGAAAGATTCATATTGAACTTCGATAGGAAGTTCTCGATTTACTGAATTAATAATAGAGGTATCTATATCTCTCCTCCATCGGAGCCATAAAGGACTGTCTAAATCAATTTGTTTTTGTTCATAAGCTTTTAGCGCATCATCATAGCTATAAAACGAAGGTGAGACGATCTTCTTTTTTGAATTATTCGGGTGGTATCTATTTTCATAAATGCCCTGGTTTTTTTGAATAGTTGATCTATAAAGTCCTAGAAGCATATCTTGAGTCGGTACACAAATAGGGTCTCCTATAGTTGGAGAGATAAGATTGAGATGAGAAAACATAAGTAAACGAGCTTCTACTTGAGCTTCCATAGATAAAGGTACGTGGACAGCCATCTGATCTCCGTCAAAGTCTGCATTAAATCCTGCACAAACCAATGGGTGTAACCGAATGGCACGTTCTTTTATTAAAATGGGTAGAAATGCTTGTATTCCTAATCTGTGTAAGGTGGGTGCTCGATTTAACAATATGGGATGTCTTTGGATAGTCTGTTTAAGTACGTTCCATATAATAGGTTTCCTATCTCGAATTAAAAATTTAGCAGTTCTTAGATTGGGAGCAATCTGTCGTTCAACTAGATCACGAATTAAAAATGCTTGAAAAAGTTCTATTGCGATTTCTCGGGGTAATCCACATTGATACAATGAGAGATGGGGACCTACCACAATAACAGAACGACCTGAATAATCGACCCGTTTTCCAAGTAAACTTTCACGAAATCTTCCTTCTTTCCCTTGGAGAAAATCTGAGAACGATTTATAAGGTCTATCCTTACTATCTTTCACCGGTTGCGCGCCTATACTGTTATCAAGAAGTGTATCTACAGCTTTTTGGACTAATTTCTTTTGATCAAACAATAAATTTGGTATTAGAAATGCACGAGTCCATTCTATGGATTCTAAAAGATTATTATTTCGACGGATAACTTTTAGATAAAGTTCATTGAGATCCGAAGTAATCACTCCACCTTCATTTAATTTATACATTGGCCTCAGGTCGGGAGGAAGAACTGGTAATAGGCATAAAACCATCCATTCTGGTTCTACATTTGTTTGAATAAAATATTGAGCAAATTTCATCCGTCGAACCAGGCGATCCTTTCTTCTTTGAAGTGAAAGAAGTTTTTTCTTGATACTATCATATAGTTTTTTCAAAGGAGAGTCTTGATTCAAAAATTGGGTTTGTGTCTCCCCCGACAAAAATAATATAGATATTTTCGTATCTATTTCCTTCCATTCTATATATGAATGATCTATAATCATTTGCAGATCTAGACCAGCTAATTGTTCTTTGATAGCTTTTCCTCCAGTGGCAATTTCTCGATCTTGAAATAGCGCAAAATCCCAAGAGAGATAAGAAGCAATATCTTTTGCCCAAGATTTAGACTCATATTCACGAAGTTCTCCCTGAAATCGCAATAAAGTTGGCTTGTTAACTGTGGGCCTAGTAATAAAAACATTTGGATAGGTTTTTAGAATCTTTTTTTCCCCCCCCCCCTCAGAATCGGACATGAAAGTTTCCTCTCATCCGGCTCAAGTAACTATACCCAAATGGAAAGTGATTATGTATCATTATGCAAAAAATGTTTTTTGCTCTCTGATACAGACAATGTTTCCCGACGGTTTTCGTCCCCAAGTGATAAAACTAAATAGTTACTCTTTGCTCAAGTGCCAAGTGAATTCGATTATTGGTTTACAATTCGTATTATGACATAAATATGTAATTAATGAGCAGTCTTCTCCCTTTTGAACGATACATTTCTTTGTGAAAGACCTTTCATTTATTGTGAAATTCATATGGGATTTACTTGTCTCTATCTCTTTATTAATTGATCCTGTAGGTTTCTGTTTTACTTCGATGGTTACAATACTATTTGAAGCATATGTGCGATGAATAGACTCCTATAACCATATTTTCTCTTTGGTCTAGAATAAAAATAAAACAGATTTTTGATTCGATTCCATTTTGTTTCTGTTTCTAATAAAAGAAGTATTTTTACGAAGTCCAATTAGCAATTTCAATTAATATACAAGATATTAACCCTAGATTCATTCCTCTTTATCAACATGGTTCTAATTCTGAGCTTCATGCCCCTCTTGCCGAGGGACGTGTCAGAGCTAAGGGCATCCCAATTAGATTGAATAGGATGACAGTTCCTATGGATCTGTATAATCGGAGCTTGTGATCAAGTCACACATCGCAGTATACTGGGTCTTCTAATTCTTTACGAGTTTTATCTAATAGATTCGCGATATAACTGGGACGTCGTTTGAAATACCAAATATGAACAACTGGACATGCCAGTTTAATGTATCCCATTCGATATCTTCGAATTCGAGGATCAATAACAAGTTCAACTCCACATTGAGTACAAAAATTGGAGTCGTAGTTTTCCTTCTCATTTTCTATCATTGGAGGTTTTACACAAGCACAAACTCCCCTTTTCTTAGGTCCAAATATCCTTTCACAAAGTAATCCATCTCTTATTGGTTCATAAGTTCTATAATCTAAAATCTGTTCTGCAGTCACTTGTCCGACTCTTTCTCCATTAGGTAATATTCTTTCAGACCAAGCGAGAATCTGCTCGGGAGAAACTAATCCAATTTGAAGTTGTTCGTGTTTATTCTGGTCATTCATAAAAAATAAATTTTGATTCATTTTGATCAAACTTCCTTCTTATCTATCTGAAAGTCTATCTCAGATAGAATAGTATGATTCAATTCTAGAGCTAAAGATCGTAGTTCTCGACTGAGCAATCGGAAAGATTCTGTAAAAGTGGTAGGTTTCGGCATTGGTTCTCCGTTGAAAATGGCACCAAATATTTTTTCACGAGTGTCCATATGATCAGATTTTAAAGTAAGTATCTCGTGTAAAATATAAGCAACACCAAAACCTTCTAGAGCCCAAACTTCCATTTCTCCTACTCGTTGTCCTCCTCTGGAGGATTTTCCTTTTAGAGGTTGTTGTGTAACCAACGCATAAGGTCCACGGGAACGTGCATGAATTTTGTCGTCAACTTGATGGCACAATTTCGATATATAAGCTATTCCTATTGTAACAGGTTGTTCAAAAACCTTTCCTGTTCTTCCATCAATTAATCTATGTTTTCCAGGATTATCAGTTTCAAATACCCATGGATTAGCTGTTTGCTCGCTAGCTTTATAAAGCTCAGAAAACACTAGTTTTCTAGAAGCTTCTCGCTCGTACCTTTCGTCAAAAGGTGGAAGTCTATAATGTTTGTTCATTAGTTTTCCTGCTAAACCAAGTAAACATTCAAAGATCTGTCCTACATTCATTCGTGAAGGTACCCCTAATGGATTTAATACCATGTCCACTGGTGTTCCATTTTGTAAATAAGGCATATCTTGCCTGGGCAAAATTTTTGAAATAATACCTTTATTACCATGCCTTCCCGCTACTTTATCACCCACTTGTATTTTACGTTTTTGTAAAATATATACATGAACTTTTTCTACAATATCGCCGAGATAATCGTCTTCCTCCTCCTCGAACTCCTGAAAGCATCTCACATCGATAACTCGACCTTTTACACCTTTAGGGACTCTAAAACAATTTTCTTTTCCAGTAGGTGCCTTAATATCAAATAAAGCTTGTAATAATTTTCCTTCTGGAGTATTTATTAGTGAGTCTTCTTCTGCTTCCAGTATTAATTTACCTACTAATATATCACCTGTTTCTATCCAAGATCCTATCATTACAATGCCGTTTTCGTCCAGATGACGGAGTAAGTAAGCATTTAAATGAGGTATTTCTCTAGTTATTACTTCAGGGCCCTGGTCCGTAAAATAAACTCCAATTTCGTATCTTACGATCTGAAAAGAAGTAAAAATGTCTTCATATACCAGACGTTCACTAATAAGTATTGCATCTTCAAAATTGTATCCTTCCCATGGCATATAGGCCACTAAAATGTTTTTTCCCAAAGAAAGTTCTCCCCCTGCTGTAGCTGCACTGTCTGCTATAATTTGTCCCCTCTTTACATATTCCCCTTGGCGAACTCGGGGTTTTTGATGCATACAAGTATCACTATTAGAACGTTGATATAGAATCAATTCTGTTTCTATATTGTCTCGAGCAACAGATGAAGTTATTATTATATTTTCACCATCAATATACTTTATTTTTCCCCCTTGCTTGGCTATAGCTACACTTCCTGAATCTAGAGCTACTTGACCCTCCAATCCAGTTCCAACAATACACTTCTCAGGTTGAACAAGTGGAAGTGCTTGACGCTGCATATTAGAACCCATTAAAGCACGATTCGCATCATTATGTTCGATAAAAGGAATAAGGCAAACTCCAACGGAAAAATATTGGGAAGGGAAAATACTTCTGAAATGAATTTGGTCCCATGCAAAAAATAAAAATTCTTGTTGAAATCGAGCTGCAGTCAATTGTTCCTCTGGAACCCCTTGATTTAATGCCAGAGAATTTCCTATAGCTATCCGATAGTATTCATCTTCTCCCGGTAATAGATAAACCATATGGTCTTTGTTCGATCTCTCAGATAGCCTATAGAATGGACTTTGTAAAGAGCCGTAATGACCAAGCGTTGCATAAATAGATAACGATCCAATAAGCCCAACATTTATTCCTTCGGATGTCGTAATCGGACAAATACGTCCATAATGACTAGGATGAATATCCCGTGTACGAAAAGTAGACGTTCGACTTGTCAATCCTCCAGGGCCCAAAGAGCTCACTTTTCGACTATGAACTATTTCTGCCAACGGATTAGTTTGATCCAAAAATTGTGATAAGGGATGTAACCCAAAAAAATTATGAAAAGTATCCGTTAATGAAATGAAAGTTTCCAATTTAATAAGAGTTATTCTCTTTTTAGCATTGATTGATACAGGTAATATAGTTTTTTCAACTGCTTCTCTGAAATCATATAGAGCTAATCGTAATTGCTCTTGTAATAAATCTGCTACAGAACGAATATATCGATTTTGTAAGTGATCTATATCATCGGGTGTACCTGCTCCAAATTGCACTTTGATAAGGTAATCCACAGCAGCCAATATATCGTGCGGTAATAATAAAATTTCGTTCTCGGGTATATCAAGACTTAGTTTTTTATTCAGATTTCGTCGACCAATCTTTCCTAATAAACATTTCGTTCGAAAAAATGTTGTTACTTTTTCATATATAGACTCAAAATCCAATTCTTCTTCTCCTTCTTCTTCTTCTCCTTCTTCTTCTCCTTCTTCTTCATTTTCGTCACTTATGTAAAGTTTTTTATAAAGTTTCAAAATAGCTTTCCGCTTCCCGCCATACCAATCGTACTTGTATGTATAATACTCCTTTGAATATTGGAAAAATGCTTTAACATTCTTATAGTTAAAAATATCTTCGGAATTTAGACCCATAGCCAATAAAAAAAGTAAAACAGATATTTTTTTTTTGTTTATACGAATCCATATCTTTTCTTTTTTTTTATTAAGCTCTAATCTTGATCTTCCTCCCCAATCTGAAATTATTGTGCCAATCCAGATAATGTTTCCCGACGGTTTTCGTTTCCAAGTGTAATAAATACCGGGACTTCTTACTATTTGATTGACCACGACTCTGTAATTTCCAGTTATTACAAAAGTTCCTTTAGAATTCATCAAAGGAATATCTCCCAGATATAAAATCTGGTCCTGTATTTCACAAGTTTTCTTAGTTTTCTTAATCAATCTTGCTGGTACATATAATTGACAGTTATATGTAAGAGACATATATACAGCATCTCTCTCTTTAATGAAAGGTTCTGTTAGTTTATATTCAGAACCAAAAAGAATAATTTTTATCTTTTTATTTGAGCTTTCAATTTTTGAAAAGTTATTTATTTCTTCTATTAAGCCTTGATTGATAAAACGAAAAAATCCTTCAAGTTGTATTTTACCAAATTGGGGAATTGTAAATATTCCTTTATTTTCTTCTAATCGCATTGAATGTTTGCTATCCTATATTTCTATAGTAAATTTTATATTTCGATATTGTATTCCCCATTAATCTAGACGAATAAATTCGACAAAAAATTGACATGTTTTGTTCACTATATCAAAAAAAAGTAAAAAAACAAAAAAAGAAGCTATTTTGCTTTTATTATTAAAATATGATATATGACGTAAATATTTCTATAGTTGTAAATTCTCTAGTTATTGACAGACAAAAGTGGATTTAGTATACTAATTGGGTACTCTAAATTCCTATTCTATACTAGAGGCAGGAACTTAAATTCCTAACCGATATTAATAGGTTATAGGTTCCATTTCAATAAGATAATTGAAAATCAATCCCTCTTTTTTCCTATTGGAAAATTCTAAATCCCCTATTAGACCTGGGGACTATAAATTGGTTATACGGCATATCCGAGTGATAAACAAGAATACGTGAAATACCTTACATATCATCTCCGATAAATAAAGCAAAATATCTTTTTCCCTTAGGATAAACTAGATATGGGGATGGCGACATAGCCAAGTGGTAAGGCAGGGGACTGCAAATCCTCGATCCCCAGTTCAAATCTGGGTGTCGCCTTGGTAGTCTAAACAAATAGAAAAGTCTCTATTTGTATCCATGTCTTTTGGAGACAACTTGTGTAGCTTCAGGTGCTATTGCTAATATAGCAAATAAAATTCAATTTTATCGTTAATGTCTGATCTGATAGGTAGTTTATAGTAATGAGTTACAAGAAAAAATTTTGAGAAGCCTCTACTATCGGCTCATCCTTTCAGAATAGGAAGGTAGAAGATTCCCACTTTGCACTATTTTGAATAGTTCCATTATCATCAAGAATCAATAATGATATTATTTTTTTTACTTTTTTTTAAGTTTTTATAAAGAGAGGGATTCGTATGGATATAGTCGGTATCGCTTGGGCTGCTCTAATGGTAGTTTTTACTTTTTCTCTTTCACTCGTAGTATGGGGTAGAAGTGGAATTTAATAGAATTTGAATAGTCCTTCTGTTTTTAATCGTTCTGTTAAAAACAAATAAACAATGATTATTACGATGATTAAATCATTACTATCATTAATTATTTATCTATCGTTAAATTATCAACGAGATGATTAATAAATATCAAATTTATCATGTTAGAAATAAAATTCTACTTCATATTTATAAAATATGAAGTAGAATTTTATATAGCGAACCATACTATTTTTAACTATACATCTGTTAAAGCATATGGAGCATTATTGCTCTGTCTTTTCCATATAAATTTTTTGCCTTTACGATTTACAATTTTGTATATTACTATGGAATAGTAAACAATGCGTATTCGTATTATAAATATTTTTGAAAATATTATTCAAATCAAAATAACACCTATGTTTTTATTTACATCAATTTTTCCAGAGATATGTAAGAAATTATGTCTAGTTCCCACGAGACAAATTAGAATTTAGATCTACTTATCCAAAATCTGTATATAAGTGGTACAAACGACAATTTTTTTCTTTTGTAACTACTTCTTTTCAAAAAAAAAATCTACTGACCGCTATTACTTTTTTATAGTTACGATTTAGACTAATTCTAGATTCTAAGTAATCACTCTAGTTCACTTTGAGGCTTCGTTTGTGCGTAAATGACGATTAGAAAAGCAGTGGGCACTGCAATGAATAATAGAATAGCAATAAATGCAACGTTATTTACTTCCATGATTGATTTTCGCTTCGTTTTAAAATAACTTGAGATTTGATCTCATAGAGTATCTCTTTTCTTTTTTTTTTTTTGACAAAAAAAATTTCATTCATGTTTGTCTCAATCAAATCTTTTTTTTTATGTTAATGCCTATTATATATTAGAACAGGATCTATCTATATAGAGATAGATGGTTTTGATGATCCTAGAAATAGTAAAAAACCAAAAAGGATCTAGTAAAAAATTGATGAGCAAACAAAAATATAAGAGATGAACGCAGATACCCTTTTTTTTTCTTTCTCAAGGAAAAAAAAGATTGCGAATCTAATAATTCGGCGAATCCACACACAAAATGTGTAAAAAAAGATGTCAAATCTATTCTACTCTATTTTCCTTTTTTGCTCTTGTTTGGGGTAGGAATCGCTCAAACAATTGTTCAATTTATTGAATCGGGACTGACGGGGCTCGAACCCGCAACTTCCGTCTTGACAGGGCGGTACTCTAACCAATTGAACTACAATCCCACTAGGTACAGTTTATTGACTAAACTGTCATAAAAAAAACTGTGCGTGCCGGGTCGTATTTTGTAAAACTTTTATCTTTCAAATTTATATATCAAAAGTATCTGTTCGTTCCGATTCTTTCTCTATACAGTATAGGATTATAGGGTAGGGGATTCAAAAACCAATTACCTTTCTTATCTGATAGATAAATATCTATCTCAATCTATCAAGTTGGTATTGGGCCGAGCTGGATTTGAACCAGCGTAGGCATATTGCCAACGAATTTACAGTCCGTCCCCATTAGCCACTCGGGCATCGACCCAGGAAAAAATGGGAAGTTGATTATAGTACCTAATTAGGTACTATAATGACTTTCCTAGCCTACCTAGTACCCCTAGGGGAAATCGAATCCCCGTTGCCTCCTTGAAAGAGAGATGTCCTGGGCCACTAGACGATAGGGGCCTACTTATTGTTATAATATTCAAATCCCTAGGAATTTGTCAATATAAAAGAATCTTTCTTCATATTTCATTATTGAATATTCTTCTTGTGTTGTCAGGATCGACAATATAACTATATTCAATTAATTGAGTTCTATTATTGACCCCATTATTTGGAATCTATCGAATATGTAATAGACTTCTCCATTGGTAATGAAATGGTCAAAAGCCCTTTTAACTCAGGGGTAGAGTAACGCCATGGTAAGGCGTAAGTCATCGGTTCAAGCCCGATAAAGGGCTCTTGCTTGCAATAAAGCCCAGTTGTTATTTTTAACATTTATTTGATTAAGACAAAAAAGCTGCAATATACCTTTTTTTGTTATAACGAAATAGAACATGCTAATATAATTGAGGGCAACTAACATATATAATTTTTTTTAGATAGAACTTTTTTTCTTGTATCTCGCTACTAATAAAACGAGGAATAGTATAAGATTAGGCATAATATACTTCACTTTCATATTTTTCATTGAAGAATTACTAATTTCAATTAGTACGTATTACTTTAAAACTATAATAAAAATGAGAAGTAAGTGAACCTAACCCATTGACTGATTAATAATATAACTTATTCTTATATTGAAAATTGAGGTAGATTTTGAAAGTGAACCTTCAATCAATTGAAATTATTCAAATACTCTCATATTTGGTTGTTAATTGGATATTCTGTCGAATGATTTTTTTCTTTCCAAAAAAATGGATATGTAAGTCTGAATTTTAGATGGAAGTATTTTCCTTTTATCTTTAAAAGCATAATTCGATTATGATGTACCAAACATTCTTACTATGTTTGTACAAGACATTTTATCTCGGTCATTCTACCAGTGGAAAACAGATTGGAATTGAGAAAAAAAAAAGATAAGAAAAAAATGAAATAGAAACAACTTCGAATTATCATGCATTTACTATATATAAGTAATTCGGTTTCAATATAAAACCCGTGCCAATAAAGAATCTTCGAAACCCGATTTATTGAAAGGGATGATGGATGAAAAATTGTCCATAAATATTTCAATATAAAACAGTGTATACCCTTTGATTCTATCGAATAGGGTGTTCGGAAAAGGTTGAAATAGTTAAATAGGAGGATTACTATGACTATAGCCCTTGGAAAGTCTTCCAAAGAGGAACAAACTTTATTTGATATTATGGATGACTGGCTACGCAGAGACCGTTTTGTTTTTGTGGGTTGGTCCGGTTTATTGCTTTTTCCTTGTGCTTATTTTGCACTAGGCGGATGGTTCACGGGCACAACTTTTGTGACTTCGTGGTATACTCACGGATTGGCCAGTTCCTATTTGGAAGGTTGTAATTTTTTAACTGCTGCAGTTTCTACGCCTGCTAATAGTTTGGCACATTCTTTGCTGCTATTATGGGGTCCTGAAGCACAAGGAGATTTTACTCGCTGGTGTCAATTAGGTGGTCTATGGACTTTCGTTGCTCTTCATGGTGCTTTTGGTCTAATAGGCTTTATGTTACGCCAATTTGAACTTGCTCGATCTGTGCAATTACGACCTTATAATGCAATTGCGTTCTCTGCTCCGATTGCTGTTTTTGTTTCCGTATTCTTGATCTATCCATTAGGTCAGTCTGGTTGGTTTTTTGCGCCTAGTTTTGGCGTAGCAGCTATTTTCCGATTTATCCTCTTTTTTCAAGGTTTTCATAATTGGACCTTGAATCCATTTCATATGATGGGAGTTGCCGGAGTATTGGGTGCTGCTCTTCTATGTGCTATTCACGGTGCTACCGTAGAAAATACTTTATTTGAAGACGGTGATGGTGCAAATACATTCCGTGCTTTTAACCCAACTCAAGCCGAAGAGACTTATTCTATGGTCACTGCGAATCGTTTCTGGTCCCAAATTTTTGGGGTTGCTTTTTCCAATAAACGTTGGTTACATTTCTTCATGTTATTTGTGCCGGTGACCGGTTTATGGATGAGTGCCATTGGAGTAGTTGGCCTAGCTCTAAACTTACGTGCTTATGATTTTGTTTCCCAGGAGATTCGTGCAGCAGAAGATCCTGAATTTGAGACTTTTTATACAAAAAATATTCTTTTGAACGAAGGTATTCGTGCTTGGATGGCGGCTCAGGATCAGCCTCATGAAAATCTTATATTCCCTGAGGAGGTTCTACCCCGTGGAAACGCTCTTTAATGGAACTCTAACTTTAGCTGGTCGTGACCAAGAAACCACTGGTTTCGCTTGGTGGGCTGGTAATGCTCGACTTATTAATTTGTCAGGCAAATTACTTGGAGCTCATGTGGCTCATGCCGGATTAATTGTATTCTGGGCTGGAGCAATGAATTTATTTGAGGTGGCTCATTTTGTACCAGAAAAACCTATGTATGAACAAGGATTGATTTTACTTCCCCATCTAGCTACTCTAGGATGGGGAGTCGGTCCTGGTGGGGAAATTGTGGACACTTTTCCCTATTTTGTATCCGGGGTACTTCACTTAATTTCTTCTGCAGTTTTAGGCTTCGGTGGTATTTATCACGCACTAATTGGACCCGAAACTTTAGAAGAATCTTTTCCATTTTTTGGTTATGTATGGAAAGATAGGAACAAAATGACCACAATTTTAGGTATTCACCTAATCTTGCTAGGTGTTGGTGCTTTTCTCCTAGTGTTTAAGGCTTTGTATTTTGGTGGCATATATGATACCTGGGCTCCCGGCGGTGGAGATATAAGAAAAATTACGAACCTTACGCTTAACCCAAGTACTATATTTGGTTATTTACTAAAATCCCCTTTTGGAGGGGAGGGATGGATTGTTAGTGTGGACAATCTAGAAGATCTAATTGGAGGACATGTGTGGTTAGGTTCCATTTGTATCTTCGGTGGTATCTGGCACATCTTAACAAAACCTTTTGCGTGGGCTCGCCGTGCGTTTGTATGGTCCGGAGAAGCTTACTTATCTTATAGTTTGGCAGCTCTCTCTGTCTTTGGTGTCATTGCTTGTTGTTTTGTTTGGTTTAACAATACAGCTTATCCCAGTGAATTCTATGGACCTACCGGCCCAGAGGCCTCTCAAGCACAAGCATTTACTTTTCTAGTTAGAGACCAGCGTCTTGGAGCTAGTGTGGGGTCTGCCCAAGGGCCCACTGGTTTAGGTAAATATCTTATGCGTTCTCCTACTGGAGAAATTATTTTTGGAGGGGAAACGATGCGTTTTTGGGATCTTCGTGCTCCCTGGTTGGAACCTTTAAGAGGTCCTAATGGTTTGGACCTGAGTAAGCTGAAAAAAGACATACAACCTTGGCAAGAACGACGTTCAGCAGAATATATGACTCATGCTCCTTTAGGTTCTTTAAATTCTGTGGGTGGTGTAGCTACCGAAATTAATGCGGTCAATTATGTCTCACCTCGAAGTTGGTTAGCCACTTCTCATTTTGTTCTAGGATTTTTCTTTTTCGTAGGTCATTTGTGGCATGCAGGAAGAGCTCGTGCAGCTGCAGCAGGATTTGAGAAAGGAATTGATCGTGATTTTGAACCTGTTCTTTCCATGACCCCTCTTAATTAAACCAGAGAAAAAACTCTAAATATCTAATTTATTTTTAGATATTATAAAGATAGTTATATCCTTTGCCATTATTCTTCCAACTGAATCCTTGTTGCTCGGCTATACTATTTAATAATAGCCGAGCATTTTTTTTGGTACTGAACTAAGTTCTATCTAGGATTTTTTTTTCATAAGCTAGGTTCAATTGTTCGATCAACAAAAGGAGAGAGAGGGATTCGAACCCTCGATAGTTTTTAACTATACCGGTTTTCAAGACCAGAGCCATCAACCACTCGGCCATCTCTCCCCAATGAGCATAACTCATTTTATCCCGACAGATAATATCTGTCTATAGGGCTAATAGTTATATATATATATATACTATATATATTATATAACTATATAACTATTATGATGATAAAAATAAAATTTGCTTATTCTTTCTTTATAACTCGAAATTATAAAATTTCGATTCATTTATGATCAAATAAAAATCCGTAGTGCATTTTAATTAAAAAGACCGGATAGGGATCGAATGGTATAGCCTTTTGAATCTGTTGGAAGCTTTTAAGATTACAATCATGACTATTGCGTTCCAATCGTCTGTGTTTGCATTAATTGCAATTTCAATTCTACTAGTGATTGGTGTACCTGTCGCACTTGCCTCTCCTAATGGCTGGTCAAGTAAAAAAAATGTACTATTTTCAGGTGTATCATTATGGATTGGATTAGTCTTTTTAGTAGGTATTCTAAATTCTTTCATATCTTAAGATATATTGATCTTTTTATCCTTCCTCCCCCTGGGCCTAAATTAATTCACAAAGGAATTTAATTTACGAGAAATAAAAAACCAGGTAATGAAAGTGCTCAAGGGAGAGGTTATTATTAATATGATTGATAATTGATCAATAAGTCTATTGAAATAGAAAAATTGACCTCCATAGAATGGTAATATATGGGTATATATTATACCCATATAACGAGTCAAATGCGGGTATGGTTGAATGGTATAATTTCTCCTTGCCAAGGAGAAGATGCGGGTTCGATTCCCGCTACCCGCCTATCTGTAGAATAGAAAGTTATCGTATTGGTTTAGTCGTATTTGTATCGTATTTATACATACAGCCAAGATATATGAAATTTATTGTGTCTTTGCGGAGACGGGATTTGAACCCATGACTTCAAGGTTATGAGCCTTGCGAGCTACCAAACTGCTCTACTCCGCGTTATCCCTTCATATTAACCTTTCTTATAATACCATTAAAATGGGTACATCGAGCAATCCCTTGGGTATGCTATTTTCCCTCCCTTATATAGGGAGGGACTTTTCTATCATAACAATAACTTTAAATAATTCTTTTCTTTACCCTACCAACTCGATTTTGTTACCCCAGCCAACAAACATGCGTGAGCCATTTCACGAATTATATATCCGGATAATTCAAAGTCTCTATAATTGGCTCTGGGTCTTCCAGTCTTCAAACAACGTCGGCGAAGACGTGTAGGTGCACTATTACGCGGTAGAGATTGTAATTTTCTATAAATTTCCAATTTTTCATCCAGTGATGAGACTTCGCTCATCTCTTTTTTCAAAGATTGGCGAAGCAAATTATATTTCCTTTCCAATCTTTGTTTCTTTTTCTCTCTTTGAATGAGACTTTTTCTTGCCATAAGGATTCAGCTACTTTATATAAAGAATATAGATCAAATTTGAGATGGAGAAGTATTACGTGGATTACTCCTTCTTTTTATACACAGAGATTAGATTGAAAAATCTAAAAACTGCGTATAAAAAGAATTAACCGAATTTACCTGATGTAGAGGCGATTAAGAAAGCTGCATAGGTGAATATATAGCCTACAGAAAAGTGAGCTAATCCAACTAATCGTGCTTGAACAATGGAAAGAGCTACCGGCTTATCTCTCCATCGAACTAAATTAGCCAGAGGTGTGCGTTCATGAGCCCATGCAAGAGTTTCAATCAGTTCTTGCCAATATCCACGCCAAGAAATAAGAAACATAAATCCAGTAGCCCAAACAAGATGTCCAAATAAGAACATCCACGCCCAAACAGATAAACTGTTCATACCAAAAGGATTGTATCCATTAATTAGTTGTGAAGAATTTAACCAAAGATAATCTCTTAACCACCCCATTAAATAAGTGGAAGACTCATTAAATTGAGCTACATTTCCCTGCCATAAGGTTATATGTTTCCAATGCCAATAGAAAGTAACCCATCCAATGGTATTCAACATCCAGAAAACTGCTAAATAAAAAGCATCCCAGGCCGAAATATCGCAAGTACCGCCCCGCCCCGGACCATCGCAAGGAAAACTATAACCAAATTCTTTCTTATCAGGCATTAGCTTAGAACCGCGCGCATCTAAAGCACCTTTTACTAAAATCAATGTAGTCGTATGCAAACCTAGAGCAATAGCATGATGAACCAAAAAGTCTCCGGGACCAATTGTTAAGAAGAGTGAATTTTTATTATCGTTAATAGCATTCAACCAACCGGGTAACCATAAGCTTTTTCCGGCATTGAATGCTGGATCATTTGCTGAAGATAAGAGCACATCAAAGCCATATAAGGCTTTACCATGAGCAGATTGTATCCATTGAGCAAATATAGGCTCAATCAAGATTTGCTTTTCTGGAGTACCAAAAGCGAGCATAACATCGTTATGAACATAAAGTCCCAAGGTATGAAAACCTAGGAATAAACTAACCCAACTCAAATGAGATATTATGGCTTCCTTATGCTCCAACATTCTCGCCAATACATTATCCTTATTTTGTTCTGGATTATAATCTCTAATGAGAAATATAGCTCCATGAGCAAATGCCCCCGTCATAATGAATCCGGCAATGTATTGATGATGAGTATACAAAGCAGCTTGAGTAGTAAAATCTTGTGCTATGAATGCATAGGCAGGCAAAGAATACATGTGTTGAGCTACTAAAGAAGTAACAACTCCCAAAGAAGCTAGAGCAAGACCTAATTGAAAGTGAAGAGAGTTATTGATTGTGTTGTAAAGACCCTTATGCCCGCGTCCTAATAAGCCTCCCGGAGGAACATGTGCTTCTAAAATATCTTTTATGCTGTGTCCAATCCCAAAGTTGGTTCTATACATATGACCAGCAATGAAAAACACAAATGCAATAGCTAAATGATGATGCGCGATATCAGTTAGCCACAAACTTTGAGTTTGTGGATGGAATCCCCCGAGAAGAGTTAGAATAGCAGTTCCCGCCCCTTTAGCGGTACCAAATAAATGACTGCTGGAATCAGGATTTTGAGCATAAAGATTCCACTGACCTGTAAAAAGTGGTTCCAACCCTTGGGGATGTGGTACTATATCTAAAAAATTATCCCACCTTATGTGCTCTCCTCTTGATTCAGGAATAGCCACATGAACTAAATGCCCCGTCCAAGCCAAAGAGCTGACTCCGAAGAGCCCTGATAAATGATGATTTAGACGAGACTCGGCATTTTTAAACCATGAAACACTTGGTTTCCATTGAGGTTGTAGATGCAACCAACCCGCTGTTAAAAAGAGAGCAGAAAGAAATAGCAAGAAAAGAGCTCCAATATAAAGATCTTCATTAGTGCGTAAACCAATTGTATACCACCACTGATAAACACCGGAATAAGCAATATTTACTGGACCGGGAGCACCTCCTCGGGTAAAGGCTTCTACGGCCGGTTGACCAAAATGAGGATCCCAAATTGCATGAGCAATAGGTCTTATATGTAAGGGGTCGTGGACCCATGCTTCGAAATTGCCTTGCCAAGCTACGTGGAACAAATTACCAGAGGTCCACAGAAAGATTATAGCTAACTGACCAAAGTGAGAAGCAAAAATCTTTTGATAAAGGCGCTCTTCGGTAATATCATCATGACTCTCAAAGTCATGTGCAGTAGCAATACCAAACCAAATACGACGAGTAGTTGGGTCCTGGGCCAAGCCTTGGCTGAACTTTGGAAATCTTGATGCCATAATGCTTTATCCTCCTAGCCATTATCCTACTGCAATAATTCTTGCTAGGAAGAACGCCCATGTTGTGGCAATTCCACCCAGAAGGTAATGAGCTACTCCTACAGCGCGTCCTTGAACAATACTCAAGGCTCTTGGCTGGATAGCAGGAGCAACTTTTAATTTATTATGGGCCCAAACAATAGATTCAATAAGTTCTTGCCAATATCCACGGCCACTAAATAGGAACATTAAACTAAAGGCCCAAACGAAATGAGCACCTAAGAATAAAAGACCATATGCAGATAATGAAGAACCGTAAGATTGGATTACTTGAGAAGCTTGTGCCCATAGAAAGTCACGGAGCCACCCGTTAATTGTAACGGAACTCTGCGCAAAGTTTCCTCCTGTAATATGAGTTACCACTCCCTGATCACTTATACTACCCCAAACATCGGACTGCATTTTCCAACTAAAATGAAATATTACTACCGAAATTGCATTGTACATCCAGAATAACCCTAAGAAGACATGATCCCAGGCAGATACTTGGCATGTTCCTCCTCTACCGGGCCCATCGCAAGGAAAACGAAAACCAAGATTCGCTTTATCGGGTATTAAACGAGAACTGCGAGCAAATAAAACACCTTTAAGTAATATTAATACAGTCACATGGATAGTAAATGCATGAATATGGTGCACTAAAAAATCCGCAGTTCCTAATGGAATAGGCAACAAGGCCACTTTGGCACCTACTGCTATCAAATCACCACCTCCCCAGGTTAAGCTGGTACTTGCTGTTGCATCAGGAGCTGTCAAACTGGGTGCTAAAGCATGAGTGTTTTGTATCCATTGAGCAAAGATAGGTTGTAATTGGATAGCAGTATCTGAAAACATATCTTTAGGACGTCCTAAAGCACTCATAGTATCATTATGAATATATAGACCAAAACTATGGAAACCTAAGAAAATACATACCCAGTTGAGGTGTGATACAATTGCATCACGATGTCTCAGAACACGGTCTAAAAGATTGTTGTACTGAGTAGTCGGATCATAGTCTCTTACCATAAAAATAGCTGCATGTGCAGCAGCGCCAACTATGAGAAATCCACCAATCCACATATGGTGCGTGAACAGAGATAGTTGGGTACCATAGTCAGTAGCTAGATATGGATAGGGAGGCATAGAATACATATGATGAGCTACGACAATAGTTAAAGACCCTAACATAGCTAGGTTAAGAGCTAATTGAGCATGCCATGAAGTAGTTAAGATCTCGTAAAGACCTCTATGTCCTTCCCCTGTAAATGGACCTTTATGAGCCTCCAAAATATCCTTGAGGTTATGACCAATAACCCAATTGGTTTTATACATATGACCAGCGATTATAAAAAGAACTGCAATAGCCAAATGGTGGTGTGCAGTATCGGTCAGCCACAGACCCCCCGTTACTGGGTTGAGCCCTCCACGAAAAGTCAAAAATTCTGAATATTTCGACCAATTCAGAGTGAAAAATGGGGTCAATCCCTCAGCGAAACTGGGATAAAGTTGAGCTAAAAGCTCACGATTTAAAATAAATTCATGAGGAAGCGGTATCTCTTTAGGGTCCACTCCAGCATCTAAGAGTTGATTAATAGGTAAAGAAACGTGTATTTGGTGTCCTGCCCAAGATAGAGAGCCAAGTCCTAGTAACCCTGCTAAATGGTGGTTCAACATGGATTCTACATCTTGGAACCAAGCCAATTTTGGAGCAGCTTTGTGATAATGGAACCAACCAGCAAAAAGCATTAACGCTGCAAAGATCAATGCACCAATTGCGGTGCAATAAAGTTGCAATTCACTAGTTATTCCGGATGCTCGCCAAATTTGGAAGAACCCAGAGGTTATTTGTATTCCTCGAAAACCTCCACCCACATCTCCATTCAAAATTTCTTGGCCTACTATCGGCCAAACTACCTGAGCACTGGGTTTAATGTGAGTAGGATCGCCTAGCCATGCTTCATAATTGGAGAAACGAGCACCGTGAAAGTACATCCCACTTAGCCAAATAAATATGATGGCTAATTGACCAAAATGAGCACTAAATACTTTGCGAGAGATCTCTTCCAAATCATTGGTATGGCTATCAAAATCATGAGCATCAGCATGTAGGTTCCAGATCCAGGTGGTAGTATTGGGTCCCTTAGCTAGTGTCTTTGAGAAATGACCAGGTTTAGCCCATTTTTCAAATGAGGTTTTAACAGGATCCCTCTCCACTATGATCTTTACTTCTTCCGGTGAACGAATGGTCATTGAGTTCTCCTCTTTCCAGACGAGACATGAGAAAAAACCCGCCGAATTAAAAAAAAAAATAAAAAATGACTATATATTCTAAACTCGTCCCTCTCTTTATTTATTTCCCAGTTTAGAACTGGAGCGACTATGATACGGAAGTCGATTTGAGGCAGATGTTCAAATTTATTATGACATATCCGATAGGTGCTTAATGGACCGTTACGAGATATAAAACTTTCTCGCCCAGTGGTAAGATATATAAATATGATACAATCATTATTTTCATATCCAGATTTATTTATCCATATCTCTGGACCCATATGTTATAGATCACTTTTATGATTCAAAAGAACTTTGAATTGATGAATATTAATTAATCTTTCATAAATTCTATTTATGGACGATATTTACTCATATTAAAAATATTTTTTTAACAATCCATAGATTGTATTCTTTGTTCTATTTTCTATTATTTCATAATGATTATGCAATAAGAGAAGCTAATTCGTTCGAATAGCATAATAAATTTCATCATCTTGATATAGGGGAGATTTTCATTCTCGAAAACGTCCTGTAATCTTTAACCGATTTTGTGCTTCGATATAATTGCTTGGAGCAAGTGCTATAGCTTGCTTCCAATATTCAGCAGCTTGATCAAACCAAGCTTCCGCAATTTCAGGATCTCCCTGTTGAATGGCCTGTTCTCCTCGGTCGGGATAGAGTAACTTCTAAAAGTTTTCTTCCCTTAGAACCGTACTTGAGAGTTTCCTACCTCATACGGCTCAATTAACTATTCTTTAGTCCTTGTACCCAAACTTCCAAAATAGGGTAGGTAAATACGTTCAGCTTAATCGAAAGAACAGAATGGGTCAATGACATGAGTTTCAAACTTCACTTTCGATAAATGATTAGGTTTTATCTTTTCTCCCACCGTAAAAAGATGAAGTATTAGAAATAAAGAGGTCTACTTCAGATTATCCAGATAAAAATCTTTTTAAGAGGTAACTATCTATGTTCTATATAGAAATTTTTGAAATAATACTTTCCTGGTAGGAAAGTATTACTTCACGTCTTTAGGATCTGATGCTACACCGCTGCTCAATAACCTAGTAAATCAACTCTACTACATAAATAGATTCCTTATTTTTGCCCATGAGCAGATTTGATCGTATCAGCCCGAACTTTCAATAATTGATCTTTATGGTGCTTTCTCCATCAATTGAATTGATTTTATTTTATCCATGGACTATCCAGGCTATATTTACCCATTCATATTTGGGCTCCTATGAGGGGTATTCTTTTGACTACAGCTGATAAAAAACCGTTGTTTTGGACGGTGCATATGTAGAAAGCCTCTTTTTTTTTTTTTCGTACTAAACGAATTCATTCTATAGTACAGATAGCCGCACGTAATGACAGATCAAGGCCGTGTTATTAAGAGCTTGTGGTAAAGACGGGTTTCGTTCTAATGCCTGGAAATAATATTCTAAAGCCTTAGTATGTTCCCCATTACTTGTGTGGATAAGACCTATATTATACAATATATAACTTCGGTCATAGGGGTCAATTTCCGGTCGCATGGCTTCATAATAATTTTGTAAAGCTTCCGCATATTCCCCTTCGGATTGAGCTGACATTCGTTACGGTCGTTCATTCAATTGAAATGATCTCCGCTTCAAAACCGTACATGAGAATTGAACCTCATACGGCTCCTCCTTTTTTTACAGAATAAGGAAAGTAATCAATTCAATTGACAAGAAAAAAGATTTTCCTTATGATTATGAATTAGCAGGAACTAGTGTATTTCCAATGAATCTCTAGCTATCCTTCTTGCAAAGATTTTTTTATTATTTTATAAAAAATAATAAAGTATTTTAGCTTAGCACTACAAACATAACCTCTAACAATTTCTTTGTCCTTAACGCATTGTATTTTACGGGAATTATTCACTCCAACAGTCTCCGATGGTTCTAGCGGTATCCGAAATACAAACGAGATGGATGTTTGTTGCCTCAACCATTCTAACTAGCCCTTAATAAAAATAAAAAATGTATTATATATTCTTATTTTTTTATTATAACGAAGCATTTGTGTTGTCGATTTTAACGCGTAGTGCTTTTTCCCTTATGCACACCTATCATATAGATTTGACCATTAACATCTATGTAATAGATATAACCTTTCGCTTAATACTAGAATCTCAGAAGATCAAAGCATCTAAGGCTGCATAAATCGGGGATACACGACAGAAAGAATTGTTCTATTTCTAAAACTCACCTTCACTAAACGTCAGTTTTCACTTTTAATAAATAGAAAAAAAAGTAGAAAGAAAAAAAATCAAATCACACCATCTCTGTAATAGGTAAATGCCTTTTTCTCCCCTGAAGCCATTGGGATTATCTGCAATAATATATCCGCTACAATTGTGAAAGTCTTGTCGATAAAATTGTCATTTCTCTGAGATCTAGGCATAGTCAATTTATAAATTTGATAATTTCTTTCATTCCCCATACGGAAATGATTCCATGAACAAAATTATTTGCCAACGCACAATAGCATAATAAATTTCCTTACGATCGCAAATATATAAACTGAATAAATAAAAATTGGGAATATTTGAAAGAGTTGATTAAATTGATAGCAATCAATAAAAAAAATTTGAGAAAATGTTTCTGTTTCACGCTCGGTTGCTCACGACCCCAACGATCAAACGAGTAAGTAAACGGCAAATTGGCATAAAATGAAAAAATGATGATTGATTGTGTTTGTGCATACTTATTATATAAGTATAGAATATATTGAGCATATCATTATGATAGAATTTGTGTCATTATGGTACAATTTGTAGCATTAATTGACTTACCGACCGAAGAATTATTCTTAATTAATTATAGTAAATTATTCTATAATAATTATAGAATCTATCAATAGATCTGGCTTAATTTCACAATTGGATCGGGCAATAAAAACCCTAATATTCTAAAAGAATAATATTAGATTGATGAAAGAAAATATCTTGAAATAAGAAGAAAAGCAACTTTGGTAAAATACTCTTCTGTCTGTCTTTATTCAAAAATACTTGACTTATGCAAAAGTCAGTTATCTCATTTTTGGGCATGAATTAGAAAAAAACTTGTTGTTTTCATTTTGTCGACAAATAAAGGTGTAGGAAAGATGGCTGAGCGGTTCAAGGCGTAGCATTGGAACTGCTATGTAGGCTTCTGTTTACCGGGGGTTCGAATCCCTCTCTTTCCGTATATTTGTATTCTTTTTTGCATCGTTTTATCATTAATCTAAACCCGATAGGATGGTTTCATTTTACCACAATCTCCTTCCATTTCGGGGTAGAGAAAAAAAGATTTAAAAAAATAAATATTTATTCAATGACAATGACATTGTCATGTAACATACAGAGGAACAGATGTGCAGAAATCCTTTCTCTTCATTCCCTTTAAATTGGGAATAATTTAAACTCGACGGGAATAGTATTCTACGACCAATAATTCATTAATCTTCAAACCGATACGCTTATTATCTATTATTTTTTTTACTAATCCACTATACTGTGAATTTTGTTTAATCCGATTTAAATGGGGGGGCACCCTCATTTTATCCTTTTGAAAAATCTCTATATTTTTATTCATTATATTTCTCAATCCTTGTTTCTCTTTTATAGAAATTAAATCTTGGGGTTTGCAACGATAACTTGGTATATCTACTATACGACCATTGACCAGGATATGCCTATGGTTGACTAATTGTCTGGCTTCAGGAATAGTAAGCGCCATACCCAATCGAAAAAGGATATTATCCAAGCGCATTTCCAGTAATTGTAATAGAACCTGACCTGTTGATCCCTTGGCTCTTCTAGCAATACGAACATATTGAAGTAATTGGCGCTCTGGAAGTCCATAATGAAAACGTAATCTTTGTTTTTCTTTTAGACGGACAGGATATTTAGAAGATTTAAGAGGTTTAGAATGTTTTTTTTTAATAGGTTTTTGAATTCTGTTGGGTGTTTTCTTACTTAGTCCTGGTAAAGTTTTGAGACGACTTATTATTTTTAAACGAGGTCCGCGATAACGGGACATAAAAAACTCCTTATTTCAAGAAATGACATAAATTAATGTTGGAAAGAGGAATAATATAAACAGCACGAATATTGGAATGATTTTATATACAGAGAGAGAAACAAACTATCTTCAATTTGAAAATAAAAATATTGTAGAGAGAAAAAAAAGATATGTTTCAATCATTGATTTCGTTTCTAGTTGAAACGAATCATGCCACGACAGACCTGGCGGACCGACGATACGAAAAGTAAGAGTCTTTTCCTTATTTCATAGATTTTAACAATCTATGGTTGATAATGGTAAGAAGTGGAAAGAATAAAAACGAGCCAGCTATCGGGATCGAACCGATGACCATCGCATTACAAGTGCGACGCTCTCACCTCTGAGCTAAGCAGGCTCATATGCATGCAGTATGTAGTCACATGCTTATTGGCTGAAAAGATCTCTTCGAAATCGCTAGAATTATAGCGAATCGAATTAGAATAATGCAATTCAGATTCAAATGAAACATTGCGTCAATTTATCTTAATGGATTATTATAAAATAATAATGGGGCGTGGCCAAGCGGTAAGGCAGCAGGTTTTGGTCCTGTTATTTCGAAGGTTCGAATCCTTCCGTCCCAGGTGGAACAGTATTATTGAATTGAAAAAAAAAGACTTATAGAAGGGAAATATGATTTCGATAAGATTCTAAATAGAGAAAGGGATATTTTTGCGGTGTAGGATGGGACGATAACAACATTGCATCAAAAATGCAGAAAGAATATAATGCTCATGCAAATGAAATAATTGATGGGATGCAATTATTGTTTTATGATTTCGTTCTACAAGAAGGGGATATGGCGGAATCGGTAGACGCTACGGACTTAAATTTTTTGAGCCTTGGTATGGAAACTTACCAAGTGATAGCATCCAAATCCAGGGAACCCTGGGATATTTTGAATGGGCAATCCTGAGCCAAATCCGATTTCTAGAAACAATAGGTTCCTTTCCGAGAACGGGATAGGTGCAGAGACTCAACGGAAGCTATTCTAACGAATCAACATAATTTGGATTGGATACAATCCATTTTTGGAAGTAATAATTGTACGAGGATAAAGATAGAGCCCAATTCTACATGTCAATGTCAACAACAATGAAAATTGGAGTAGGAGGAAAATCCGTTGGTTTTATAGATCGTGAGGGTTCGAGTCCCTCTATCCCCAGGTTATCTGTTTTATTTTCGATTTGTTAAGTGTCTTAGAACATAAGAAGTTTTAATTGTATGATCAATGTCTGCCTCTCTTCTATATACATCTGTGTATATAACTGTATATAACATACACAAATAATACACAATATATATATTGTGTATTATTTATTGTATAAATAATGTTTTTAGTTGTATCGTTGCTTCTACTCGTTCAAATGCTGTCTTTTACCCTTTTTGCTAGTTGACAGGAGTTTGGTTACTGTGCTAGTATGATGCACAGGGGAACAGCCGGGATAGCTCAGTTGGTAGAGCAGAGGACTGAAAATCCTTGTGTCACCAGTTCAAATCTGGTTTCTGGCATATACACTTTGTATAAGTATGAAAAAGGATTAGTAGACCTTATTTAATATTGATTTCAAGATAAAATAAATAATATTGATTATTTACGAATAGTCATCAGTAATTCTATGTTATTGAATTAATAGGGGTTCGTCCAAGTTATTTCAAAGGGGATAAAAACTACTTGAAATAACTCGAACTAGAGAGCAATTTTCTCTATTTCATTCGTATTAATATCTTCTCATAAAGATAGAAATAACTAGAAACTATTATATAGTTTCCATATAGTTTCCATATAGTTTCCAATTCCCCTGGAAGATTATAAAAAAAAAAATGATTTTGATTAATATAAAGATTTAGAAAAAATAGCTTCCACCTTAGCACTATATAAAAATAGGACTAGATCGGGGTAAAGACCAATACCTATGATTGGTAGAAAGAGACAGATCAAAATAAAAAGTTCGCGTGGTCCCGAATCTTTAAAATAAGGATTGGGGACATTAAAAACCTTATATCCATAAAACATTCGACGTAACATAGATAACAAATAAATGGGAGTTAATATCATTCCAATTGCCGCTATTGCAGTAATAATGATCCGAAAGGTCGAAGAATAATTATGGTTAGTAATTATGCCCAAAAATATCATAAATTCTGCTACAAAACCACTCATTCCTGGCAATGCAAGAGAAGCCATTGAAAAGCTACTGAACATAGTAAAAATTTTAGGAATTGATATAGCGATTCCTCCCATTTCATCAAGAAAAAGAGTACGTATCCTATCATAACTTGTTCCTACTAAGAAAAAAAGTGCAGCGCCAATTAATCCATGAGAAATCATTTGCAAAATGGCTCCATTGAGACCTGTATACGTCATGGAACCAATTCCTATAATTACAAAACCCATATGAGATATTGATGAATAGGCTATCCTTCTTTTCAAATTGCGTTGACCCATAGAAGTTAGAGCTGCATAGATAATTTGCACTGCTCCTATGATAATCAACCACGGCGAAAACAAAGAATGAGCATGAGGTAACAATTCCATATTGATCCGAATCAACCCATATCCTCCCATTTTCAAAAGAACTCCGGCCAAAAGCATACATGTACTATAATGTGCTTCCCCATGAGTATCCGGTAACCAGGTATGTAAAGGGAAGATTGGTAATTTTATTGCATAAGCGATCAAAAACCCTAAATATAATAGCATTTCAAGTGTGATGGGATAATCTTTTTTAGCTAATAATTCGAAATCGAATGCTGGTCCATGAGATCCATAGAGACCCATACTTAAAGCTCCCATTAAAATAAAAATGGAACCACCCGCAGTATACAAAAGAAATTTTGTGGCTGAATAGAGACGTCTTTTTCCCCCCCACATGGATAAAAGTAAGTACACAGGAATTAGTTCCAACTCCCACATGAGAAAGAAAAGAAGAATATCTCGAGAAGCAAATAATCCCAATTGTCCGCTGTACATTGCCAACATCAAGAAATAGAATAATCGCGGATTTCGAGTAACTGGCCAAGCAGCTAAAGTAGCTAAAGTAGTTATAAATCCCGTTAATAAAATAAGTCCAATGGAAAATCCATCAATTCCCAGTTTCCAATGAAAATGGATAAGGCTTATCCAGTTATAATCCTCTTCCAATTGGATTAATGAATTATCAAAATGATAATGATAACGGAATATATAGGTCATTAAAAGAAGATCTAATAAGCAAATACCTAGAGTATACCATCGAATCATTTTATTTCCTTTATGGGGAAATAAAGGGATTAATAACCCCGCAGATATGGGCAAAATAACAATTATTGTTAACCAAGGTAAATTACTCATAATGAAGAGAAAAGAGACTTTCTATATCAAAACCCATGCTTTCATTTTTGGGTCGAGTATGGGTTTTGATCAGTGAAAGAGGAAAAGGAGAATGAAAAATATGTATGGGATGAATCTAACTATTTTTCTTTTTTGATGGATCAGTAAGCTAGACCCATACTGCGCGTTGTTTCATGCCATAAATAAACACGTACACTTAAAAAATCCGTTGGACAAGCCGATTCACACCTCTTACAACCTACGCAGTCTTCTGTTCTTGGAGCAGAAGCAATTTGCTTAGCTTTACATCCTTCCCAAGGTATCATTTCTAATACATCTGTGGGACACGCTCGTACACACTGGGTACAACCAATACATGTATCATAAATTTTTACTGAATGTGCCATTGAATCTAAGAACTCCATTAGTAGAAAAAGTGTTTCATTGAAAAATATTTTTTTAATATATGGCCAGTGATGATATATTATGAATATCAAGCAAATCAATAATTGTATTATCGGTGATATAATGAATAGATTCGGATTCTATCTTTTTGCTTTATAAAACATTTTACCCAATCTGGTCTTAAACAGATCATTTGGATAATAAGTTAAATATGAATTATGCTCTTGATTGATCTTAGAAAAAATCTCTCTCTAAATAAAAGATTTAGATCTATTTTTAGGGAGACAAACCTAGTATCTATTTGAATAGAAATAGGTATACAAATTTTTCATATGGAAGTAGATCTTTATTACCATTTTGACAAATTAAATTGATCGATACGAGTTGATTTTCTGTTACGATATATTGCTAGAACAATAGCTAATCCAATAGCTGCTTCAGCAGCAGCAATAGCTATAACAAAGATCGAAAAGATATCCCCCTTTACTTGCCTACTATCAAAAAAATATGAGAATGTTACTAGGTTTAAATTAACTGCATTGAGTATTAGCTCAAGACACATAAGTGCTTTAACCATGTTTCGACTTGTTACTAGCCCATAAATACCGATAGAGAATAAATAAGCACCTAAAAGAAGCGCATGTTCGAGCATAATAGAGGAATTCCTCATACCTTGATCTCTTCAGATACAAACAAAAGTGGTAGTTTCTAATTTACATGACACGATCTATGAAGATAAAACAGCGTATTTATGCCGCACGAGAGCTTTCATTTTCAAACTGTTTCTTCTCGACGAGCTATAGTAATGGCTCCTATAAGAGCAATTAGAAGAATTAGAGAAATAAGTTCGAATGGAAGGAAAAAATCAGTGGATAAATGAGCCCCAATACGTTGAATATTGTTTGTTAAATCTCGTTCTAACATTTGATCTGATTTTTGAGTCAGAGATATTCCGAACCATGATATGTTCAAGATAATAGTAATTAGTGAACAAAAAAGACTCGTACAAACTATTGAAGTAATGCTATCTCCGATAGTCCAGGGAGCAGCATAATTGGGATATTTTGGATTATTTATCAACATCACAGCAAATAGAATCAAAATATTAACGGCTCCTATGTAGATCAGGATTTGTGCAACAGCTACGAAATCCGCGTTCAGTATAATATAGAAAAAAGATATACAAATTAGAACTAACCCCAATGAAAGAGCGGAATAAATTATATTAGTAAGTAATACTACTCCTATACCTCCTAATAGAAGACTTAGCGTTAGAGGAGCCAACAAAAGAATATCAGATATAGATTCAGGTTGATTCATTATGTGTACAATAACTTTGAATATTTATTTCCTCCCATTCACTAAATAAAAGCCCATTTACCTATATGCTATACTGGATTTGTAATTTCATTTGATATGGGCACTGATTAATTAATCTATAGCTCAATAATCGATTCCGATCAATCATACATCTGACATTATTAATGGAATGTCGATAGAATTATTTATTCCTGATTTGTAAAAAATTCTAAATATTTTTTTTTGTTTATTAGATACTCTTTAATCGGAGCTCAATCTGAATAATCGTAGAAATGATTTAATCATAAAATTTGTCCATAGTTTCTTCAGACATATTCAGTTAATATGCTTAGCTCGGAATTGTTTGAATTGTTAAATCTTCAACAACGGATATTGGTAAACGTCCTAAAGCAATGTGATCATAATTTAATTCATGACGATCATAGGTCGAAAGTTCATATTCTTCAGTCATCGCTAGACAATTTGTGGGGCAATATTCTACACAATTTCCACAAAAGATACAAATTCCAAAATCAATACTATAATTTTCCAATCGTTTTTTCCCCATATCTATTCCGACTTTCCAATCCACAACAGGTAGATTGATCGGGCATACACGGACGCATACTTCACAAGCAATACATTTATCAAATTCAAAGTGGATCCTCCCGCGAAATCGTTCTGATGGGATCCATTTTTCATAGGGATATTGAATAGTAATAGGTAAACGATTCATGTGATATAAGGTAACCATAAAACCTTGCCCAATGTATCTCGCAGCCTGTATTGCTTGTTCACTATAATTCATAAACCCAGTTACCATGGAGAACATGTGTAAAATCTCCTCGAATAATCATAGAAATTTCTTTCTCTTCATAGATTTGATCTATCAAATTTGGATATATTGCAAAATTGATAAGAACCTCTTCACGAAGAAAAGAGAGTTAGTTATAATAAAATAAGTTGGAAAGAGGCTGTTAGTAAAAAATTACCCAAAGCAATAGGTAAAAGAAATTTCCACCCAAGATCCAATAATTGGTCCATTCTTATCCTAGGCAAGGTCCATCTTGCCGTGATAGAAATAAATAAGAACAGATAGGCTTTAGCTAATATAATTAGGATCCCGATTGTTATATTGACGACCCCGCTAATTCCAGAAATAGAATCCCATTCAAAATGTTCCAGAATGGGTATGAATGGAATTGATAAGTTCCACCCACCCAAGTAAAGAACTGTTACAAAGAATGAAGAAGCTAATAGATTTAGATAAGAAGCAACGTAAAATAAACCAAATTTGATACCCGAATATTCAGTTTGATAACCCGCTACCAATTCTTCTTCCGCTTCTGGTAAATCAAAGGGCAATCTTTCACATTCTGCCAGAGATGAGATGAAAAAAGCTAAAAACCCTATAGGTTGACGCCACAAATTCCATCCTAAAAAACCATATCTGCACTGTGCTTCAACTATATCAATTGTACTTGAACTATTCGATAATTATAGTCGACAGAAACATCACTGTTTTCATCTCTATTCCAAAACCGTACGTGAAACTTTCACTTCATACGGCTTCTCAATGGTCATTAAGAAATAAAGAACACAATAAAAAAAAGCACCAGATCATAAATTGAACCAATGAGATTCCGTCTGCTACAAATAATAGGAGCTTTTGAACCTATCTTAACCTTCAGTATTTTTTTTGCGAGAGAAAGAAAACTGTGTTAAAGGATTACTTCGTTCTGGATAGCCATTTTTTTAAGTAGATAGAAACATATTGTAGATCGGGGTTCTGGGGAAGTACTACTTGATCATCCCTACCAATGTCAAGTCCTTATTGTTATCCCATTTCTATGGAAATATCTTTGGTCTAGATATCAGTTTATTTTTTTTCACTAATCTTTTTTATATCTTGGTGTTTCTCACCATCTACCCTTGCTTGATTTTTAGTATATAATGACGGTAACTTCATACTTTTATACTTTGCCTCCCCGCTATTGGGTCCCAATGACTAATATATGAACTGGGGCAAACAGTTTTCACTGATTGTGCATGCTCTCACTCTTGTACATGGGGGATGGGACTTAATCATCTTACTGCAAGATTTGTAAACTGTTTGATCTCACCCATATGACTATCTAGTTTTTTGATCGGAATATTCATCCCATTAACTTCTGTTTTTCCCTCTTTTTATAACTAAAAAAGGGAAAAATGAATCTCATATTCCAACGAATCACACGTAGAGATATAGATAACACACATAAAGCTAAAGGAATTTCGTAACTAATAGCTTGAGCAGCAGCTCGGAGACCACCTAAAAAAGAATATTTATTATTGGATGCATATCCTGCTATAAGCAGTCCAAGGGGAGCAATACTTGAAATTGCAATCCAAAAAAAAACGCCTATACTAAGATCAATTAAAACAATGTGACGACCAAAGGGAATTACTAAATAGCCTAAAAAAATAGGTATCACCACTACCGCTGGTCCAATACTAAATAACCAAATATCCCCCCTAGATGGGATAATATCCTCTTTTAGCAGTAGTTTTATTCCATCCGTCAAAGCTTGAATAATTCCCAAAGGACCGGCGTATTCAGGTCCAATGCGTTGTTGTATTCCCGCAGATATTTTTCTTTCGAGCCATACAATAACTAATACTCCTATCGTAATTCCCAATAGAAGTATAATTATTTCAACTAGAATCCATATAAGACTATATATTTCTTTTGAAAATCCCAATCGAGAAAATAAATTGATAGCTTGTTCTTCGAGATCTGCTATATTAATCACCATTTTAACGATCAACCTCTCCCATAATGATATCTATACTACCCAAAGTCGTCATGATATCGGCTAATTTCATCCTTTTAACCAGTTGAGGAGGAATCTGCAAATTAATAAAACCAGGTGGTCGGATTTTCCATCTCCAGGGAAAAATGTTATCATCTCCTATAAAAAAAACTCCTAATTCCCCCTTGGGAGCTTCTACTCTCACGTAATGTTCTTGTTTTGATAACTCAAAAGTAGGGGAAGGTTTTTTACTGATAAATCGAGATTCAAAATCGTTCCATTTCGAATCTTTTCCCTTATTTAAACGTCGAACCTCTAAATTCTCATAGGGACCTCCCGGGATTATTTCTAGGGCCTGTCTAATTATTTTTATAGATTCTTTCATTTCTCCGATTCGAAGCAAATAACGAGCTAATGAATCTCCTTCTTTTTGCCATTGGATTTCCCAATCCAATTCATCATAACATTCATAATGATCCACTTTACGAAGATCCCATTGGATTCCGGAAGCTCGTAGCATGGGTCCTGATAAACTCCAATCTATTGCTTCTTCTCTACTAATAATGCCTACTCCCTCAACTCGTCTCAAAAAGATAGGATTGCGTGTAATAAGTCTTTCATATTCGGTCACTTTTGGAAAGAAATAATAGCAAAAATCGAAGCATTTATCTACCCAACCGTAGGGTAAATCTACAGCTACTCCTCCAATACGGAAATAATTATGCATCATTCGCATGCCCGTGGCAGCTTCAAATAAATCATATATCATTTCCCTCTCTCTTAAAATATAAAAGAAAGGAGTCTGCGCACCAATATCAGCCATGAAAGGTCCAAGCCATAACAAATGAGAAGCTATACGACTTAACTCTAGCATAATCATTCTAATATAGCTAGCCCTTTTAGGTATTTGAATATTTTCCAATTTTTCTGGTGCATTAACCGTTACCGCCTCTGTGAACATAGTAGCTAAATAATCCCATCGTGTTACATAGGGGAGATATTGAACAATTGTTCGGTTCTCAGCAATTTTTTCCATACCTCTATGTAAATAACCTAATATAGGTTCACAATCAATAACATCTTCACCATCTAGAGTAACAATAAGTCGAAGAACACCATGCATTGATGGATGATGAGGACCCATACTTACCATCATGAGGTCTTTCTCCCTAGCAACCATAATCATAACTCTTTCCCGGTTAAAAAAATCAATGAGAACAAAAAAAAGAATGACTCATTAGGATTCGGAATTTAATAAAACATAATTTTTGAAAATGAAAATTTCATTCAAATCAAAATTAACGCAGTCCACGAATATCTAATTGATCGATTAAACGTTTGTAACGAAGTCTATCTTTTTTGAACAGATAAATCAGAAGTCGTTTACGTTTACCCACAATTTTCCACAAACCTCTTTGGGACGAGTAGTCTCTTCCGTGCAGGTCCAAATGTTCAGTAAGTTTTTGAATTCGACTGGTTAAATAATATACTTGAGATTCAACAGATCCTCTTTGTTCTCTAGGAATCAAAGAGGGGCGAACAGACAAATTTTTGATCATAAAAAAATATTCCGAAGTTCAATATTATTTGATTAATTTAATTTAGAGTAAGAAAAAAGAATGAGATCCATTTCTTTTTGTTCATGGTCTATATATTCCTATGTTTCGATCGAATGAATTTCTCTTCGGCATAAATAAAATGCAACTTTCGTAGAATAAAGTTACCATACCAGCAAGATTTAATGTCAGAGTTTATCCGGGATTATTAAAAAGAATGATAGACTCTCCTTTTCCATTGAGAAAGAAAAAAAGGGATGACGGAATGATTAATAAATTCCCATATTTAAGGTCAGAGAGAAGAGCTATAGTAGATTATAGAACCGTGTCCCTTAATTTTTCCAAGTACCTCCAAGAGACCCTAGAGATTCCCATTGCTCCTCTCTAGGGTCTTGGAGGGTGTACTATAGTTATACCACTTCCTCTAATTTATTTATTATTTTCGGAATCTTCTTCATCTACTAAGGGAGGAAGAAAACCCTTGGGCTTTTTTCCCATTAGTAGTTCTCTCGGTATGTTCGGTCTTGGCCCCGTTATTATCATCCCATCCTTCTCACCGAAGAAAAACTCTCTTAAAGAAGAATAACTCGTAACATAAGAAAGAGCTTTTATTGCGTCCGAATTTGCTTTTTTCCTCCAAACCTTGTTACGATGCTGTTTTTTGGATTTAGAAGTGCGTTTTTTTGGTACAGCCATAATATTTTTATAGTTCGATTTTATTTAGAAAAAATAGAAAATTTTTGAATATTATATATATATATATATATTATATATACTCTATATATATATTTATACTATATATATATATTTTTTTTTTATTTGTAAACTTCTTATATATCTTTAAATTCAATTCATTGTTTATAGTTTAGTTCCATTTTATTGATAAAAATATGATAGAATATTCTATCATATTTTTATTGCATTTTGGAACATTATTATAGACTATTTACTAATAATAAGAGATCCACGATACAAATTGATAACAATTAATAAATTCTTACATACACTTACATACATATATCGAATTTTTAGTAAATGAAAACTATGTCATTTTAACATATTCAATTATTTCTCATATTAATAATTCTAATTGGTTTCATTTTCTATTCAATTCTATTCTTAATACTACTATTAATCTACAATGAAAAATTGAATTCTAAATAAGAATGTGTGTGTACATAACTAATAGCTCAGTACCTAAACTGAAAAAGAGTTCCTTCTTGCTCATCTTACAAATATTTGATTAGTATCAGTATTGACCAATGCAAATCTTTTGCAGAAAAAAGAGAAAAAAAGTAAAAATTAAATATGAAATCGATAGGATTGCATCCCATATTCTATCGTTCTTCTTTATTCATGATCTATCGTTTTTATTTTATTCTCTTCAGGGTCTAGTGGATTGGAAACTAAGAACGTGGAATATCAAAATATTGAGAATAATTATTGAATCTTCCTATGGAATTTATATACAAATATGCTCGGGTCGTGCCTTTCCTTCCGCTTTCAGCTTCTGTACCAATCGGATTAGGATCCTTTTTTTTTCCAGGAGCAACCAAGAGTGTTCGCCGTACATGGGCTCTTATTAGCATTTTTCTGTTAAGTGTAGCTATGTTTCTTTCTTTCAATTTGTTCTTGCAACAGATTACCGGTGGTCCCATCTATCGGTATTTCTGGTCCTGGGTTATTAATAATAAGTTTTCATTAGAGTTAGGCTATTTGATTGATCCACTTACTTCCATTATGTTAGTTTTAGTTACAACAGTTGGAACCATGGTTATGATCTACAGCGATACTTATATGTCGCACGATAAAACATATGTGAGGTTTTTTGCTTACCTTAATTTTTTCAATGCTTCTATGCTGGGGTTAGTTATTAGCCCTAATTTATTACAAATCTATTTTTTTTGGGAATTAGTAGGAATGTGTTCCTATTTATTGATAGGTTTCTGGTTTACGCGACCCAGCGCGGCTAATGCTTGTCAAAAAGCATTTATAACTAATCGTGCAGGGGATTTTGGACTCTTACTAGGAATTCTAGGTTTTTATTGGGTAACAGGTAGTTTTGAATTTCAATATTTGTTTGAAAAATTAAACGAATTGACTGCCGTTGATGGGGTTGGTTCGTTTTTTGTTACTTCGTGTGCTTTTCTCTTATTTTTAGGTCCAATAGCCAAATCTGCACAATTTCCACTTCATGTATGGTTACCTGATGCTATGGAAGGGCCTACTCCTATTTCAGCTCTTATACATGCCGCTACTATGGTAGCAGCAGGAATTTTTCTTGTAGCTCGATTGTTTCCTCTTTTTAAAGCTCTACCTTTAATAATGTATCTTATCTCTTGGATAGGTGGAATAACAGCTCTATTGGGAGCTACTATGGCTCTCGCTCAAAAAGATCTTAAAAGAGGCTTGGCTTATTCTACTATGTCTCAATTAGGTTACATGATGTTAGCTCTAGGGATAGATTCCTATCGAATCGCTCTGTTCCATTTGATTACACATGCTTATTCCAAGGCATTATTGTTCCTAGGATCCGGATCAGTCATCCATTCCATGGAACCCATTGTTGGATATTGCCCCAGTAAAAGTCAGAATATGGCTCTTATGGGTGGTTTGAGGAAATATATGCCAATTACGGGAATCACTTTTCTTTTGGGAACACTTTCTCTTTCTGGTATTCCACCTTTTGCTTGTTTTTGGTCTAAAGACCAAATTCTTAGTGATAGTAAGTTATATTCTCCCATTTTTGGGGGAATAACTTGGTTCACAGCAGGATTAACTGCCTTTTACATGTTTCGTATGTATTTACTTACTTTTGAAGGGGACTTCCGCGTAAATTTAGTTAATTCATATAACAACCATATTACACTATATTCGACTTCTATGTGGGGAGAGGAGGAATCCGGGATATCAAATAGAACGAGAGCGGATTCTATGTCGAATCAAATTATAGGAAGTAATAATTCCTTTTCCAAAGAAGCATTTAAAATTTCCAATAAGATGGAAGGATTGTACAAAAAGAACAGAGGTTTGGTTATCACTTATCCTTTCTTCTTCCATAAGGGGTCTTTTGCATATCCAAAAGAATCGGGCAAGACAATGCTATTTCCTTTAGTTGTATTGGGAATATTTAC